ATTTATTACTTATAGCTCCCTTCTTCGTAAACAAGGCCAATTCAGAATTATCTATCATCTAAATATAGATAGATTTATTCTATTATCTATCTCCAATCATGAACATTTATTTTTCATATCATATTTTAATATCATAAAAAACTCATGTTGCTTTTAACATTCATTAGTAATATTTACTAATTTAAATATTTTTTAGTACTTAAAAAAACTAAAGTATATTAAAAGTCATATAATTAATATATATTATACTTTTAATTTAAAATATAAATTAAAAAAAAAAATAATTTATAATAAAAATAATAAAAAGTATAATTTATTACTTAAATTAAATATAAATCATTTCTTGAGTTGGGCCCATAATTTTTAGTTCGGGCCCAGTTAATCATTATAGCCATCCTTACTCTATTATGGCAACCCCCTAGCCTCTTTTTATTACGAAAAAAGAGAGCAAATAAAAAAAAAAGAGAGATTCAACATTAGGTTTAGGGATAATCAGGTTTGAACTGATGACTTTCACCACATAAAGGTGACACTCTACTACTGAGTTATATCCCTTCCCTAACCTCATTCGGAAGTAAAATTGTAAGAACTTCCCAAAGAATTTTTAAATTTTAAATTCAATACATTACATTCTTTCAAGACCTCGATCGTAAAGAGAGAAAAAAGAATAACTAAGCTATGCTTTCACCTACACCTAGTAGGAAAAAAGTTATCTATTCTCCATATATTTCTTGATCCAGATCAACATAAATTAGAATTATTTGGTTGTCAAGTTGACACAAGTGGAACCCTCTGCTCTCTCGTGGTACAATCTTTTTCCTATTGATTTAGCACTTTTATATCGATCCAAACAAAAAAGATAACTGATGCTAATACTAATATAATAATTTATATATCATTAACTAATACAAAAGAAAAGAACTGTTTTTTAGTAGACTTACTTACTTTATTAAGCTATATTTCCAATTAGCGGACACAGCCGCTAGGAGCATATAGTCCTATTTATCTCGTTTTAATATAGGTCATCGAAATTATCTTGTACAACGTAACCCAATCATACTATCCATACCAAAGCACAAAAGTAAAAATGTTTCATCAAATCGATTCCTAGTTAAATAATGCATAACTACACGGATAAGCTCACATTAACCCGTCAATTTTGGAATAAAATTTGTGATTTTAAGAAATTATAATATCGAGATATATCAAGATATAAATAAAAAATTAGCATGTTAATGATATGAAATTCACAAAAATTTCATATATTAGATGTATTTTTATTCATTCGTGTCTGATTAGAACACGAAAGCTAACTCAAAAAATAAAAAATTACCCTTTGGGACATAGGAATAATCGAATAACGAAAATAAATAAAATCCAATTTATCTAAAAATAAAAATTGAACGAGAAGCCGTATGAGGTTAAATTCTCATGTACGGTTTTGTACAGTGACGGTAAGGATAACTTATCTGTCAACTTTTCCACTATCACCCCCAAAAAACCCAACTCTGCTTTACGTAAAGTTGCTAGAGTACGATTAACCTCTAAATATGAAATCACTGCTTATATACCTGGTATTGACCATAATTTACAAGAACATTCTGTAGTATTAGTAAGAGGCGGAAGAGTTAAAGATTTACCCGGCGTGAAATATCACATAATTCGAGGAATCTTAGATACTGTTCCAGTAAAAAATCGTAAACAAGGGCGTTCTAGTGCGTTGTATATTCTTATCTAATATTTGCATCATTTTATGATGATATCATGTCAATTGCTAAAAACATGTAAAGTATATAGCTAACCTAATAACGAACGTTTTGTAAGGGGACTAGAGCAGGCTAAAACAAACGAAATTTATTACTTTTTTTTAAGTAAATTTCGAACTATTACATAAATATGTCTAAGGTTCAATATTGAATTCATTTAATAAGTTTTTAGTTTTTCCTTACGTTGCGTGTGTCAACAAAAAATTTTAAATGTCTTGACCTTTTCAGAACAGGTTCGAGTCAAATAGCAATGATTTGAAACACCTTTTCTTTTAAATACGATATTTTATTTTTAACCTAAGGACTTAATCGTATAGATATAGAAAATACAAGATTTCTAATCAATGACAAAAGAAAGGAAACGGATACTCAATTGAGAATGAGTAAACATAATTCTATGCAAAAGAAATAGATTTCATATTTATATATGCAAATAAAAAAATGTGGAAAGCCGTATTCGACGAAAGTCGTATGTACGGTTTGGAGGGAGATCTTTCAGACCTCTAGAGATCCACCCTACAATATGGAGTTAAAAAGCCAAAATAACTTATTATTAACCTTTATGAAAAAAATTTTGTAAACATTTTTAGCGCTCATGTCACGGCAAAGTACTGCAGAAAAAAAAATGGTGAAATTTGATCCCATTTTTCATAATCGATTAGTTAACATGGTCGTTAACCGTATTCTTAAACATGGAAAAAAAGCATTGGCTTATCGAATACTTTATCAATCTCTAAAAAAAATAAGACAAAAAACAGATAAAAATCCACTAATTATTCTACGGCAAGCAATACAAAAAGTAACTCCCAAATTGATAGTAAAATCAAAACGTGTAAGTGGATCAACTTTTCCAGTTCCCATGGAAATAAGATCTAAAAAAGGAAAAGTAATTGCTATTCGTTGGTTATTAGGGTCATCTCGAAAACGTTCTGGTAGAAATATGCATTTAAAATTGAGTTACGAATTAATGGATGCTGCCAGAGAGAAAGGCAATGCTATACGCAAGAAGGAAGAGACTCATAAAATGGCAGAATCCAATAAAGCTTTTGCACATTACAATCGTTAATTCACTATATAGAAAGATCCATCGATATAGAAAGATCCATCGATCTACCCTCAATAAAATAAAGCCAACTTTATCAAAATTTATACAGATGTTTATTGGAACTGGAATGAAAGCAAAAGGAATAAGAATAATATTTAATAAATAATATTAAATAAATATAATATAAACAATATAAACGTAAATAATTTGGATGTTAATTAGATGAAAAAAAAATTATTGCGGGGATTGACTGAAATTACTAAATCACGATCTGGCATCTACAAACTTAAAATTTCATTTTAAATTATACCTTTAGATCATTTTAATATGAAAGAGTTTAATTTGCTTCTATTCCATGGAAGTTCCATTTTTCCAGAATGTATCTTGATTTTAGCCCTATTTCTTCTTATAGTGATTGATTTAATTGCTGATCAGAAAGATACAGCTTGGTTATATTTAATCTCTTTAACAAGTTTAATGATAAGCATAGCAGTCTTATTATTTCAATGGAGAGAAGAACCTATAATCAGTTTTTTTGGTAATTTCCAAACGAATAATTTCAACAAAATATTTCGATTTCTCATTTTACTATGTTCAACTTTATGTATTCCTCTATCTGTGGAATATATTCAATGCACAAAAATGGCTGTAACAGAATTTTTGTTATTCATTTTAACGGCTACTCTAGGAGGAATGTTTTTATCTGGTGCTAATGATTTAGCAACTATCTTCGTAGCTTTAGAATGTTTAAGCTTATGTTCTTATCTATTATCGGGATATACCAAAAGAGATGTACGGTCTAATGAAGCTATTATGAAATATTTACTTATGGGTGGGACAAGTTCTTCTATTCTTGTTTATGGTCTTTCTTGGCTATATGGTCTATCCGGGGGAGAAATTCAGCTTCAAGAAATAACCAATGGTCTTATAAATACACAAATGTATAACTCTCCAGGAATTTGGATCGCACTTATATCTATAACTGTAGGAATTGGATTCAAGCTTTCTCTAGTTCCTTTTCATCAATGGACCCCCGATGTATATGAAGGAGTGCGATTCGTTTTCAATTTATTAACTCTAGAATAAATTAATTTTTTTAGATTTAGATATGTTTAGTATCTATAAAAACTCAAACTCTATGGACATGTGTAGGAAAAGACTGTTATCCCCACTCGGACTAAGATATCACTTTTACCAAAAATTTTAATCGTTTAATTAAGGTAAAGCAAGGTCAGAAACAACTAAATTATTTGAATAAAAAAATAAAATGAATTTTGCAAGTTAGTCATTACAGGTAGTTATTATCAAAAGATCATGATTATTTAACTATATCAATACTTTTATTCTAAACGTAGATGCTCCATATTCAGTTTTCATCCTTCAAAGACTACGAGTGTAAGAAAAAAGGCATCCGTCGACAAAAAGATTACCCTAAGATGAACATCTCATGGCTATTCAGAACGAATTAAATCAGATGGTTCTATTTAGATTCTTTTTGACCAGAACCGAAGTCAAAAAAGAAGTAATTTTTATTTACCATAGGAACCGCTGAGTAAGGATTCTTCGAAAAGTTAAGGATTAGTTATTCTTTCTATTGATTGAATAGATTCAGTCTTATACCTACACGAGGAAGGTAATTTAAAAAAAAAAAAAAATAATAATAAAACGATTAGGTTCTTCTTTTTTATCACTTAGGAGCCGTGCGAGAAGAAAGTCTCATGCACGGTTCTGAATGAGAGAAAGGAGGGAAGAATCCTCTTTTCGACTCTAACTCTCCCACCCCAGTCGTTGCTTTTCTTTCTGTTACTTCAAAAGTAGCTGCTTCAGCTTTAGCTACTAGAATTTTCGATATTGTTTTCTATTTTTCATTGAACGAATGGCATATTATTTTGGAAATATTAGCTATTATTAGCATGATACTAGGAAATTTAATTGCTATTACTCAAACAAGCATAAAACGTATGCTTGCATATTCAAGCATAGGTCAAATTGGATATATCCTTATCGGGATCATTGATAGAGACTCAAATAATGGATATGCAAGCATGATCACTTACATGCTATTCTATATCTTCATGAATATAGGAACTTTTTCTTGTATTGTATTATTTAGTCTACGTACAGGAACAGATAACATTCGAGATTATGCAGGATTATATACGAAAGACCCTTTTTCGGCTTTCTCATTAACTTTATGTCTGCTATCTCTAGCAGGTATTCCTCCATTAGCAGGCTTTTTTGGAAAACTTTATCTATTCTGGTGTGGATGGCAGGCAGGTTCCTATTTATTAGTTTCGATAGGACTCTTTATGAGTGTTATTTCCATATATTATTATCTCAAAATAATTAAATTATTAATGACTGAACGAAACAAAGAAATAACTCCCCACGTGCAAAATTACAAATTATCTTTTTCAATATCGAAGAATTATATCGAATTGAGTATGATTGTATGTGTAATAGCATCTACATTACTAGGAATAGTAATAAATCCAATTATTATAATTGCTCAGGATACATTATTTTAGATTTAATTTTTAGTAATTAAATCTTTTTATTACTAACTAAAAGAACTCATATACTTTTACTAATATACTTAAAATCGCAAATAAAATTATAGAATGAACTTCTAATTACAAAACTTGATCGTTAAATTAGAAGTTCATTCTATACCATATTAGAAATATTTCTATTATATATGAGTAAAATGGAATTCAAACGTGTATAATTAAATTATACGTCACTACGTTCTGGCTATTTAGGATTAAACATAATGTTATTTGGGTAACATAGAAAGTTATACTCTCTATTGAATCGAAAAATGTTCAATCGTACATCTATTGATAGGAAAAAAAGAATACTCCGATAAGAAAAAGAATTGATGATATCACCAGACCTATATCACGGATCGATATAAATACTCCAATACTCTATCCTTGTTAGCCATTTTATATTCCACATATAGCTATATATTAATTACACGCTATATATATTAATATTCATGAAAAAAATTGGATGCCTTGATGGTGAAATGGTAGACACGCGAGACTCAAAATCTCGTGCTAAACAGCGTGGAGGTTCGAATCCTCTTCAAGGCATAATGATAATATTGTAACGCCCATTTAATTAGTCAATTCAATGGGCGTTACAATATTGAGGTATACAATAACCTCAATATAAGAATATAAGTCAGTCAATATTGAGTAAGCATAAGTTGATAATTAACTTATCAAGTTAAAGATAACTGACTTGGTTCATATTTGGTACTATGCTTACTGGTCGAAATAGTAATAAGTTTTAAAATATTTAGTCCTTTTTAGATCTTTTTTTTAAATCCTTTCGTTACTAAAGAATTAATATAATCCGGAGAAAGCCATTCTTGTTTAAACAGTTCATTCTCTATTTGTTTCAATAACATTGTGTTAGATATGAACATATTTGCTAAATATTCATAAATTTCGGATAGAGTATTATGAATAAAACATTCATTATATAATAATTCTCTATTTTCCCTTTCGTTCTCAACCAAAAATACTCTGAATTTATCATCCCGTGTCTTTTCACGAAAAATAGCGTCATCTAGTATCTTTGTAGGATATGGAAGCACACGCCTCAATCGGACACCAACTTCTTGAAAACGTTTAAAAGTCTCAAAATTCTGTACCTTTTTCTTCTTCATGGAAGGAGGCAAATCACTATTATCGTCATCGTCATCCTCCACAATTTGATATTTTAGTCCTAGGGCTATGTTCCTAATCTTTTTTCTTCTTGATATAGACTTTATCGTTATTATTGTAACATCCCTTAATACTTCTCTTCTTTCTAAAGCGTAAGTAATATAAATCCTTTTCACGAGTTCGCGAGGAACAAAAAGTTCTGCTCGTAAAAACGCAACGCTACTATTTTGAAATCGAATACTAACGGGATCCCAAAGAAATCGGCGACCGAAATAGATTATAGGTGTATCTAAAGGTTTATATTCCGTTGCATCCTCTTCTGTATCAAATTTATATATTCCCAGTCTTTTAAACTTATTGTATAATGATCTTGCTTCCCAGAAAGCAGCTATCTTTCTTCGTGCGATATTTTTAGCTTCTTTATAAATTTCAATGGGGTCGGGAGACTCTAGGAATTTCACCCAAAAAAAACTAGAAAGACGGGTCGGCCTTTTTTGAAACTCTCCGAACAGACGAAGATAATCCAAAAAATGGTTCTCTAATGTTATATCTTTTTTATGGTCGAATCGATTACTGCGAAGAAAAGTAAAACGCCAAGTCCTAGGAGAACAAACTAGCCTACTACCTAATTCTCCTCTGTAGAAGTACTTCAATTCTTTAAATAAAACGAGTTCATCTAACTGAGCAGATAATCCTTTTTGCATCATATCTCTTTTGAAATAAGGAGCGACTGTGATGTTATTTTTATCATAATTTACCCGAAATATTTCCCCCCCTGGAAACTCTTCCAGAAGACTCTGTAAAAGATTGGAAGCTAGAGTGAAATCATTCGCAATTATATCACTAAGAGGAGTCCAATTCTCTCTATTTGATTCCGATGTAAAATAACAATCTTGAGCTACTGATCCGGCCAAGCAACCCACTATGTGATAGAATATGGTTAATTCTTTCACAGCTGTTCCAGCAATTGAAGGTTCTAAATACCATTCAGACAAAAAGTACGCCCTTGCACTCAAAAATTCCCTTTTGAGATCTATAAAATGCTTAGGATACGTAAGTTTATTTTGTATAATAGCTTTTCCTATCTTATAGGGAAGTGTCCCACTGTAAAAGTCATAATTGGAACAAGCCCACCTTGATCTATATAAAGCGTATCCAGTTATATCATCGTCTATAACTGATGTATTTAGTATCATACCGAGCCGCCAGACATAATTGGCAAGTTTTGCCATATCTCGTGTATTAAAACCGCTGGTCATTAATCCAAAAAAATGATCAGAGTTCCATTCTTTTTTCAAATAGAGTCCTTTGTCACGTAAAAGCATAGTAAATTCCTTTTCTCGATGCGAGGCAGGGCACATTTTAGTGTTGATAAATGTATCGAATCGTCGTTTACGATAAGGAGGAGATATTAGAAATGGATCCAATTTTTTAGGAATATGAGTCGAAGCAATAACAACAATATTTTGTTGTATGGATTCTTCCTCATCTTCATCCATCAGCGGCGGATCTCCAAGGAGTTCACCCAATACTGTAGTATGGTAAACGAAATCATCCATTTCATGAATGTCTGGAATCCATATGACACAAGGAGACATTAATTTTGCCAATTGGAGTGCAAGCACAAATTGCGCGTATCTTCTCCCAAAAAACTCCAGAGATACATCATTCTCATCTCGTTGATAATACCAGTTTTTCGGTTTTTGTTGATAATACAGTTTATCATATACGTCGTCCGGCCTTGACCAGCCCATAGACAAAAAGATATCTTCATGCTCAAGGTATGATTTACTAGCTGCAGATGTATACTCAGCTACATTGGTGATCAGAAGTTTCTCTTGATCCAAAAAGCTTTTAGGAGATATTTTTATTAAAGGTAGATAAGAATCTGCTGCTAGACTTTTAGCTAAATACGATCGTCCAGTGTCCTTAGGCCCTATCAATAAAATCCGATTCGAAAGGGACAGTGCCGGGTAGAATGGGAAAAATCTAACTTGGTCAGATAGAGATCTCTTAGTTGGCAGAGAGTTAATCTGATGCTGAAAAACATCGAAGACCCGCTTTTCTGCTAAAAATAAGGAATCAAGCTCGCAATCCCTTAGGCCTATTTTATTCATTAGACCTAGTTGAATAATTTCAGCTAAATATCTAAGGTAACGAAGTCCCGGGTGTCTCCCTTTTTCGAAATATTTAGAAAAGAAACCATTAGGGGGAGTCAACTTTGACTCAAATTTAGAGATTCGTTCTTGTACTGAAAACAATACCTTCTCTCTACTAAGGAACTCCTCCGTTCCGTCGTATTCGTACAACCACATCTTTAGGAGTGAGTGCCATTTATTAGATTTTCGCAAAAGCCATTTCAAATTACTTTTGACATGCAAAATTTCCAATATTGGAAGTAATCCTACATCATCAGGATCCGACGCCTGATCGACAAAATCGACGAATGTCAACCAAAAACCATACCAATTTAAATTATAATAAATTCTGAGCTTTTTAAAAGATTTCATCTTTTGTTTTAGATCCAAATAGTAATGTCGGCGCATATTCGTTTGAAAATCATTGAATATATAAACGTTTATAACCAACTTAAGCCATGAAAAAATTGTGAAGGAAACAAAAAAGAAAAACCCAAGGAAAATATAAAGAGGTTTATCATACTCCCGAACATTTAGTATATATTTCCATGTATCAAATGATACTGACGTATCCTTTCCCCTTAATACTGTTTGATTAATTGGTTCCTTCCAATCCAAAAGATTCCAAAAGGATAGGAATAAATTCCATTTCGGGAGAAATTTAAATCTAAATTGCCACTTTATAAGTGTCCAAAATTGATGATAGAGTGTCCACATAATATTCAAATTATGATTACAATCCTTCCTAATATCGTCCAAAAAAGATATTAATTGATAATTGCTAGTTTCCAACCTTTCTGGAAAAGTAGCCAAAAATGACTTCTTCATATATTTCCACCCTGTGGAAGTAAAAAACCATGATGTATATGGTTGAAACAAATCCCATTTCTCAAAAATATCTATTTGTATTTGAGGGATCTTATAAAAATAAAATAATATATTTTTAATTTTTAGTATTTCTTTATTGAAAAGATCCAAAAAGGCGTCTTTATCACCTATGACTTTGTCTTCAATTATGTTTTTTGAACTTTCTGCTGAACTATATTTTTCTTTTTCTGCAAACTTCTTCATTCGGAAAGAGATTTCCGATAGTAAATCATCTTTATAAGATTTAATGCTCGAATTAAAAACCGGGTCAAAAAGCGACTTAAAAAAAGGGTTGTTTTCTTCTGAATCTGAACTTTTTGCAAAAGGATAGCAATAACTTTTGTCTAAATTGACAATTTGTTTGCTTATTAAAGGAATTCTATATATATCTTGAATCGAGCCAATATGGATTTTATGATGAATAAATGAATTTAATTCAGTAAGTAAATTAAACGATTTGTACAAGTCATGTATTAATGCTTGGTCACGTAAATATTTAGCCAATAATATATTTACGTGTGACTTGATGAGTGAAATAGTATCTTTCTCTGATAAAACAGGTCCTATTTCATAAATAGAAAAAGAAGAGAGATTGTTATGAGTGGGAACAAAATTTAATAATTTTCCATATGTAATATTCTTATTTTTTATATGAATTCTTTCTCTTTCTATGTAAGAAGCTAATCTTTCTGTATAATATACATAAGGATGATGTAAATAATCTAAAAATTCAAACGTATTTGCTTTTAAAAAAGAAGTTCTCAATGAATTTTTATTAGATAGTTTTAAAGGATTTAACCAATTGTCTCGATTATTGAATATTCTCGAAATACCAGTGTTATCAAAGAATTCCATGTAATTTTTTTCATTATCGAATAAATCAATAATTGACTCATTCATCGGTTTATCATTCAAACCTAATGAAGCTATTGTTTCTTCATCGATCAAGGATTCCGATTTTTGTGAAGGGATTGATTTTGATTCGATATCCCTCGGTGCGAGTTCGTCCAAGATTATACCAAAAAGTTTTTTCGTAGTTTGATACCAATCAAAATTATTATTATTATAAGTCGATAGTTCAATCGAATCAAACTTTCCATATTGACCAAAATATTTAATAGTAAATAATTCAATTGGATCGAACACAATGTTTTTCAAATTGTTTTGTTTAGAACAAAATACAAGACGTTTCAACTCTTTTTTCAAGTATTCGATCTGAATGGACGATGCAGAAATATTCAAATTACGATTGATATTTCTGGAAGCTCGAATAATAAAGTGATTGAACCATTCTTCCTGATATATTTTCCAACTTGATGAATGCTGGTTAATTGCATCTTGTGTTACATTGTTCAAAATGTCTTTTTTTATCCAATTTGTTCGAATCTGATCTTTCAAATTCCGACTGAACCTTTTTATTAGATAGATAATATCTAAGACCTTTGTAAATTCTTTCCATTCAAAATTGTATTTATGTATGAATTGTATGAATTCAAACTCTTGTTGATAGTATACTCTTGTCATTTGCAAAATGGGTCGATGAAATCTATTTGTTAAGACCTTTGTCAATTCTTTCAATTCAAAATTGTATTTATGTATAAATTGTATGAATTCAAACTTTTGTTGAGAGTATACTCTTGTCATTTGCAAAATGGGTCGATGGAATCTATTTGTCACTTTTTTCCATTCAGAAGAGTATTTTTTTACTATTTTTCTCCATTGCAAATAGTACTTTATATTTCTAATAGTATTTCTAATAGTATACTTATCCAATCGATAACTCGAAAATAAAAAGTATCGATAAGGTTTACATAATGATTTATATTTCTTAAATCCTTTATTCAACAAAAAAAATTTAAAATAGAATAAATATACTCTCCAACAGAATCTATTGAATTTTTTTTGAAGATAATCTTTAATTAATAAGTTCTTCCACAAATATAATCTCTTGAATCCTTCTTCAAGATAATTGTTAATTTTGTTAATTATCTTCATAAATGCGTTCTTCAACAAATAGAATATATTTAATATTTGTTGAAGATAATTGTTAATTTTGTTAATTATCTTCATAAATGCGTTCTTCAACAAATAGAATCTCTTGAATCTTTTATGAAGATAATTGTTAATTATCTTCATAAATATAAATGCGTTCTTCAACTTCAACAAATAGAATCTCTTGAATCTTTTATGAAGATAATTAACAATTATCTTCATAATTATAAATGCGTTCTTCAACAAATAGAATCTCTTGAATCTTTTATGAAGATAATTGTTAATTATCTTCATAATTATAAATGCGTTCTTCAACAAATAGAATCTCTTGAATCTTTTATGAAGATAATTGTTAATTATCTTCATAAATGCGTTCTTCAACAAATAGAATCTATTGAATCTTTTTTGAAGATAATTGTTAATTATCTTCATAAATATAAATGCGTTCTTCAACTTCAACAAATAGAATCTCTTGAATCTTTTATGAAGATAATTAACAATTTTTACCTTATATTGATTCAATATTAGTCTTACTGAAGTTTCAGTTCTATAAGAATATGATGTTATTTTATCTACATATTCATTCTTTTTATCCAGAATGTTGAGTAGCACAAAAAAAGAATTATCTTTTAATTTGTCTCTGTAGTTGAAGATCAGATTCAACTTTAAGGTCTTATTCAATAGTATCTTATTGTTCAGTTCATAGAATTTATTCATGTTATAATATAAATTCATGTTATAATATAACATATCACATGCAATTTCATAATTGTAAACCTGATTAGGTTTACTTATTGATTGAGTGAATTGATCCATTATTTTCAGAACAATTTTTTTTAAATCGTTGTTTAGTGTTAATTGTTCTTTGTTTTTAACACAGGATGAACAATATATTGAAGGTAAACTCTGGTTCACAAATCGAATACAATTGAATCGGTTTATATCTCTTCTAATATTTGATCCGGGATCTGATGAAATATCATAATTTGCAGAACGATTTTGAAGATATGTTTTCACTTTCCATAGATCAGCTCTCCTATTCTTTTCTGATCTATGGAAAGATTCGTAAGCTTCTTTTCGCCTTTTTATCAATTTAAATAGATCAATATCAATGGGTTTCTTAATAGTAGCACTAATATTTATATATGATTCATCTATTGACAAATTATCAATCAATCCTTTACAAAATTCCGATTGTAAGGAGATTTCTTCTGTTAATTGTGTAATTTCTTTTTCTTTAATTAATTCTTCTGTTACTTTTTCTGTTAATTCTTCGTGTTCAATTTCTTTTGTAAATTCTTCCTCTTCGATTCCTTTTATTAATTCCACGAATTTTTTTATTCTTTTTTCAATTTGACTCAATTTTAAAGGCTTTCGCTTTCGACTAGGACGTGTTCCAACTGATTCTTCTTCTTGGTTAGGGTCCCCATACTCTATCTGCCATTCCATTACTTTTTTTTTATAATATTCATTTATTTCCGAATTTATAGAAAACCAAGCATGCTGTCTTGGATGGAGTAAGCGACGTTGATATCTCCTTTTATCTTTTGGCAAAGACATAAGCACATGCGGAAGGAGCAACAAATTTTTAGATCCCATCTGATATATAGATGGAAATATTTTCATCGCATTATATTTTGATCTGTTTGTTTCAAACAAAGATCGACTATTTAAATAATAGAAAACTAATGGTAATGTAAGTATAATTAAAGCTTTTATTGCTTGACCCCGTAAAATAAATAGACGTATATCACGTATAAATAAAGTACTAATAATCCGAAAGTCAAAGAGCTTAATAACGCTTTCTCGACCAGAAAATATGTTAGTTAGCAATCTCACCAAATTAGATTCGGTCCATGGATTGAATACTCCCATTAGTCTGACTTTAAATACACAATATATGTTATAGAACCGATATTTAGTAGATACGGATATGTTTGGAATTTCGTTCGGATTCAGAGGATATTTTTCCAGATATGTTTTTTTATGTTTTTTCATTAGTTTATAAAAATTTTAAAATTAAAAATTAATCAATTTGAGTAGGAGTAGTATTTAAATTAAGTTAAATAGTAACTAAATAAGTTAATTAGTAATAAGAATTATAAGTTAATACAACTTTGATATATATATATATATTATAATGTAGTTTTGTCTTATTTTAATTTAGACAAATAGTTTTTTGCCTTTTCTATCGATTTAGCCCCAATCTTTCAGTCGATTCAAGAACTTCGTTATTTTCCATTTTTGTTTATATCTATTATTGTAAACAATATAGACAAATCCTTTTATATATTTTATATATTATTTGGTATTTGGTAACATATTAGATATAGATAATATCTATTATAGATATAAATAATCTATGTATATCAATGTATTAGATATATTGATAATGTAGATCAATGTATAGATCTAGTGATAATGTAGATCTATACACTGCATTGTTTACAGTATCTCCCTATTTATATTATCTATTTAATTACACATATTTCCAATTAATTACAGATATCTCCATCTATATAAACAGGATCGGCAAATCATCTACCTCTCTTTTGGTCTCTATAGATAGATTATATCTATTTATAGTCTAATTGTCAAATATGAAAAATCTACCTCTCTTTTGGTCTCTATAAATATATTATATCTATTTATAGTCTAATTGTCATCATTTTATATAAAAGTATAGAAATCCCATCATTCAAAATGACAAAGATATGTCATAAATCTTTATTTAATATTTTAAATAATAAGCATGAATTCAATTGAGTATGATATAATCAAATGGGTTAATCTGATTCGATACTTACTGTCAAGTATAAAATTTACTTGCTTTTTATTTGCTTTATCTAGCATCCATGGCTGAATGGTAAAAGCACCCAACTCATAATTGGGAAGTCGCGGGTTCAATTCCTGCTGGATGCACAGTAAAAAGTTACTGCATTCTACTCGCAATAACTTTTAGATCAAAGAACCTGCTATCTCAATTCAGTCGATTAAATATTGAAATTAGATTAGGTCCGTGCCGGTTTTTTATTTTTTTTATTTAGAACTTATAGAATATAGCTATTTACCTAAATTTATACTATATCGAACCATAACATAATATAAGTTATGAATAGAATATATTTATTTAAATATTTAAATAGCTATATTTTATATATATTATATTGAACAATTTATATTGAACCATAATAAAATATGGATTGGTGGATATAGGCATTTGTATTTACAAAAGATAGTAAAGGATAGATATTTATGGATGAGGTTCAATATGTAAATTTAGTACTTACAGAGAAAAGTATTGATTTATTTGAAAAGAATCAATATATTTTGAATGTCGATTCGGGATCGACTAAAACAAAGATCAAAAAATGGATTGAACTCTTCTTTAATGTTAAAGTAATAGGGTTAAATAGTTATCGACCCCCGAAAAAAAGAGAGAAAAGAGGGAAGATAAATCAAATAATGAAACATCGAATACATAATAAACGTATAATTATTAAACTAAAACCAGGTTATTCTATTCCACTTTTCCGTTATCAATGAGACTTATTCAATTAAAATAAATAATAATATGATCACCCGTTCATACAGAACTTCAGGCATAAGTGGTAAATCCCTATCAGGTTTCGATGGAAGAGTCCAGTCTCATCCACAAAAGAAATTGACCTCCGGAAAGCATCGTTGTGGGAAAGGTCGTAATAACAGAGGAATTATTACCTCACGACATAGAGGAGGAGGTCACAAGCGTCTATATCGTCAAATTGATTTTCGGCGGAATGAGAAAAACATATTGGGAAAAATTGTAAGAATAGAAAGCGACCCTAATAGAAGTGCATACATATGTCTTGTGCACTATATAAATGGTGAAAAGACATATATTTTGCATCCCAGAGGGGTCATTATTGGAGATACTATCCTTTCTGGTCCAAAAGCCCCCATATCAATGGGAAATGCCCTACCTTTGAGTGCGGTTTGAATTATTAATTTACGTAATCGGGAACAACCGATTGGGTTTACAGCAAAACCTTAAAATCTATCACTGATCCAACTAGGAAACTTTGATGGGATAAACCCCAAAGGGAAACTGAGGATAAACAGCAGCGGGTGATTGAGTTCAATAGTTTCTGTAATTATTGGCTCCCGAGATATGATAATATGGAGAAGACTAAATTGTCTGAAGCATAAACAGATAAGGTAAAGGAACCCTTGTTATGAAGATAAAGACAAGTAAATCACATTTGATTTGATGGTCAAAGACAGATTCGGAGCTGAACAGTGAGAATAGGAATATATTTCAAATGACTCCTACGTTATCCGGAAGATGCGGAAGTATTGACGTAATTTGATAAAGTCATTCATTCTGAATGCTAAATGAAAAAGAACATAAGCCAGATGATGGAATAGATAAACCTAGGATGTAAAGAATCAGAGCATAAGGCATTGAAAATATGCCCTTAATCCCAGATTGATATATAATATCAATATTCAAATATTGAATATGTAAATATAATTCACATCCAGAAAGCTGTATGCCCTGAGAGAGGCTTGTACAGTTTGGGAAGGGATTTTTACAAACTAAAGATCTACTTCAACCAATATACCCTTAGGCACAACTCTACATAATGTAGAAATACAAGTCGGAAAAGGCGGACAATTAGCTAGAGCGGCGGGTGCTGTAGCAGAACTGATTGCAAAAGAAGGCCAATTGACCACATTAAGATTACCATCTGGGGAGGTTCGTTTAATATATGAGAATTGCTCAGCAACAATTGGACAAGTAGGCAACGTAAAATGGAAAAATAAAGCTTTGAGTAAAGCTGGATCGAAACGTTGGCTGGGTAAACGTCCTAAAGTAAGAGGAGTAGTTATGAATGCTGTGGACCATCCTCACGGGGGCGGTGAAGGAAGATCCCCAATTGGTAGGAAAAAACCCCTAACCCCTTGGGGCTATAGCGCACTTGGAAGAAAGAGTCGGAAGATAAATAGATATAGTGATGTTTCAATCCTTCGTCGACGTAAGTAGTTTATAGTTGTAAATACATTTTTTCTTTCAAGAAAAAAAAAGGTAAATCAAAAGAAAGGTAATTAATCATGGCACGTTCACTAAGAAAAAATACTTTTGTAGCTAATTATTTGTCGAGGAAAATAGAAAACCTAAATATGAAGAAAGAGAAGAAGATAATAGTGACATGGTCCCGAGCATCTGATATTGTACCCGCAATGATTGGTCATACCATTGCTGTGCATAATGGAAAAGAACATTTACCCATATATATATCACATGATATGATAAACCACAAATTGGGGGAATTCTCACCTACTTTTATTTTTGAGGGGCATGCGAGAAAGGATAGAAAAGCGAGAAACGATAAAAAAACGAAAAATGATCAAAAAGCGAGAAATGATCAAAAAACGAGAAATGATAAAAAAACGAGAAATGATAAAAAAAGAGAGAAACGATAAAATATTAATTCATTGTGGAGGATGAATATGGCACAAATAAGAGCTTTAGCTAGACATATACGTATGTCTGCTAATAAAGCACGTAGAGTAATTAATCAAATTCGTGGTCGTCCCTATATAGAAGCATGGATTATACTGAGTTGGATGCATTATGGAGCATGCTATCCAATCTTAAAAGTAATTCATTCTGCAGCCGCAAATGCTAATCACAATATGGGTTTAAACAAACACAATCTATTTATCAGTGTAGCTGAAGTTAATGAAGGTACTCTTTTCAAAAGATTTCAACCTAGAGCTCGGGGACGTGGTTATCCAATACAGAAACCAAATTGTCATATAACAATTGTATTGGATTACCAAAAAGACAAATATGTATGGGAAGAAAAATAAATCCACTTGGTTTTAGACTTGGTTTTACTCAAAACCATCGTTCCCTTTGGTTTGAACAAAGAAATTATTCCGAAGATCTACGAGAAGATGAGAAAATACATAATTGCATTGAAAATTATGTAAGACATATCCAAGATGCCTCAAATTCAAATTATGGAGGAATTATACGTATAGAGATTATGAAAAAGACTGATTTTATTCAGGTGAACATATATATTGGATTTACCGACTTGTTCATCCAAAAACAGAAATATAAAGAGAAAAAAGATAAAGAAATTGAAAAATTAAGAGACGAAGTACAAAATATGCTTTTACAGAATATGTTAGGTTCTGTGAACCGAAAACTTCTCATCTCTATAGAAAAAGTGGAAAAACCTTATAGAGAACCTAATATTCTTGCGGAATATATTGCTCTACAACTAAAGGCGAGGGTTGAAATAAGAAAAATAATGAAAAAAGCTATTGAATTGGCTGAAGAGGCAGATGTAGAAGGTATTAAAATAAAAATAAAAGGACGTCTCAACGGAATTGATAGAGCCCGTAAAGAATCGGCCCTACAAGGTAGAGTTCCCTTACAGACCCTTCGAGCTAAAATTGATTATTGTTATTATGCGGTTCAAACCGTATATGGAGTATTGGGGATCAAAATTTGGATCTTTGTTAAAAATGAGCAATACCTTTCTATATTCTGACCGATTAGAAATCATCAATTTTGCAAGATCAAATAAAAACTAGATTGACCATCTTGGAGATGTGCTATGCTTAGTGTGCGACTCGTTGAGAGCAAGTTTTTTCTTCTTTTCTTAAAATGATGAAGAACTCGAAATATCGAAATAATAACGAATTGGTCTCTGGTATACTATGAACTACAAACTGGATCTTTGTTTCATATTATTAAGATCCAATAAGCTATCTAAAATAGTTTCATCAAATGAACGAAAGACTTTCTTCCACAAAGAGACAAACAAATGAGATACATATCTTTCGTGAAGCGAAAAAGGTCTTTGGTAATGCAAGAAAAGAAAAAAAGAGAGGAAGGAGAAAAAGAAAGAAGGAAATCTTCTTTCTTACAGTCTATGTATGGTTTACTAAATTACCCCCAAAGAGTAGTGTGATAAAGCATAAGAATCATCCTAATCAATTTCATTTTCAATGAATTAGGTTTATGAAAAAAAGGAGCTTCGGGTCAATGGAAACTAAGTAAATTGATTCTGTAAGAAATGAAATAAAAGCTTCATTGCAGAGGGTAGACCTGAACAGCCATTTGAAAGCTATGGGAACGATGGAACTTGTGACTGCATAAGATCATATATAAATCTTAATCATTCATTGGATAGGATGGCGAAATAAACCAAGAAAGAATTTATATCATTGGAGTCTATAAATCGGCCCCATGAGCCAAATATTGGAAGAGTTAATATTCGCCTGTGAAGTTATTATTATTATTGGGCAGTATCGATTTAAATAAAAGATCTATTGTTTATGCTATATAACACATAATATATAACACAACACATGATCTCAATATTGATTATCCAAGCCATAGATTCTTCACAAGGAGCCGGATGAGAAGAAACTTTCATATCCGGTTCTGAAATAGAGATGGGATTCAAATAATCCATCGACTATAACCCAAAAAGAACGAAATTTCGTCACCAACATAAAGGAAGAATGAAGGGAGTAGCTTCCCGAGGCAATTGCATTTGTTTTGGTAGATTTGCTCTGCAGGCATTGGAACCTGTTTGGATCACATCTGGGCAGATAGAAACAGGACGACGAACAATTACTCGTTTTGCCCGTCGTGGCGTAAAAATATGGATACGTATATTTCCGGACAAACCTATTAGAAGAAGACCTGCAGAAATACGTATGGGTTCGGGAAAAGCGAAGGGAACTCCCAAATATTGGGTATCTGTGGTCAGACCGGGTCGAATACTTTATGAAATAAGCGGAGTATCAGAAACTATAGCTAGAAGAGCTTTTCAAATCGTAGCATACAAAATGCCTATACATACTCAATTTCTTGTTAGTTCGCCAGACCGAACGAAATAGATATTTATGGCTAAAAAAGTTTAATGCCAAGGCAACAAATCAAATCTTTTGGAGGAAAAATGATTCAGTCTCAAACTTATGTTAATGTAGCAGACAACAGTGGCGCCCGAAAATTAATGTGTATTCGAGTTCTAGGAGCAAATAATCGGGAATACGCTAATATTGGCGATATTATAATCGCTATAATTAAAGAAGCAACACCTAATATGCCCCTGGAAGAATCAGAAGTAGTTAGAGCCGTAGTTATACGAACGTGTAAAGAACTTAAACGTGACGATGGAATCATAATACGATCTGATGACAATGCAGCAGTTATCATTGATCAGAAAGGGAATCCAAAAGGAACTCGAGTTTTTGGTTCAGTTACTGAAGAATTAAGAGAATTGAATTTCACCAAAATAATTTCATTGTCTCCTGAAGTATTATAAATATGTTATATTTAATGTGTATCTAATTATACAAAAATAGAAATTAATTTGGAATCTTAGGCATATTTCTTAAATAAAATAAACATGCCTTTTTATATTGAGACCTGAAATTCCTAAGAATTAGTTCGTCACGGGTAACGATACTATTGCCAATTTAATCACTTCTATAAGAAACGCTGACATGGTAAAAAAAAAAACAGTTCGAGTAGCAACTACTATTATTACTGAGAACATTGCAAGGATCCTTCTACGAGAAGGTTTTATAGAGGATGTTAGGGAACATCGAGAAGGTAAAAAATCTCTTTTGGTTTTAACTTCAAAATCTAGAGAAAGGAAGGAAAAGAGATATATAACCGCTCCAGAACGTATTAGCAAACCTGGTCTGAGAATCTATTCCCCTTTTAGGGAGATCCCTAAAGTTCTAGGTGGAATGGGAATCGTCATTCTTTCTACTTCCCAAGGAATTATGACTGATAGAGAAGCTCGACAAAAAAAAATAGGAGGTGAATTATTATGTATTTTATGGTAATTTGGAACGTATTCCAAAAAAACACATAACATAAGAATATACATAAAAATACACTAAAGAAGAGTACTTTTTTTTATCTAAAGTTAAAAAAAAAAATAAACTTTATGGCTAGTAATTGAAGTCACAAAGATCATTAATGATCTACTAAATCTACTAATTGGGATCATTTATGTTATATCGTTATTTATGCCATTTTATATCATATCTTTATAGAATTATTCTATAAATTCTAAATTTGTATTTATTATCGAATTGTAGCAAATTAAATTAAACAAATTTTTAAAAATTCCTGTATTATTAATAACTATTACCAAAGTAATATAGTTGGTTAAGATCAATCCGAACCGTTCAATTTCGCATAGAATTCAGAGTGCCAACTATTCAACAACTTATTAGAAATGCGAGACAGCCAATAGAAAATAGAACAAAATCTCCTGCTCTTCGAGGATGCCCTCAGCGTAAAGGAGTATGTGCTAGGGTGTATGTGCGACTCGTTTGGATCATAAGCTAAAACGGACCAGGAGATTCGAAGAACTTTTCTGATCTGTAAAAGTAGAGATCTATCATCTACTCTTACTGAGGATGAAATTTATGGTTTCCATTGGTGCAAATCCAATCACCTTGATGTGGGATGAAAAGCAATTCCTCATTGGTAGCGAATGGTCATCAATCCATTGAGCGGGGAAATAATGCAAATTGAAAAAAGCATAAAAATTATGCCTATATTGCCGCGATAACGGACACAAGGTAAGCTACCTTGCCAACTCTTATCTTATAATTACATGTCGTCACTATATAGAGAAATCTTATTCTTATAATAAGAATATTTCTTTTATAATAAGAGTATTTCTTACTTTATAATTCGGGGGGGTAGAGCTAGAGATGGTAAACTGTACAAGTTACCAAATACTAATATAATGTCTTAGACATTTAGGGCTCCGGCGTATAGAGAGGACCTTACCGTTAGAGAAAGAACCATAGAAACGATGAAACCCATAATATTTTTTTATTTTTTAGTACAAGGTCCGATCCCCTGTCTACTTAGAAGGTGCCTAACTTAATGCAATTATGGTTGGGAAGGTTGCAGTAGCAAAAGCCATTGGAACCCGTATTTTATACATCAGAAAAATCAGTTTGTTTCTTAATAAAACAAAAGAATGAATAACTAATCAAAAAATAGATTAGTCCTTCATAAGAATCAACTTCAATGACCAGAGTGAAACGTGGATATATAGCTCAAAAACGTCGAAAAAAGATTCTTGCATTTGTATCAGGCTCCCGGGGGGCCCATTCAAAACTTTTTCGAATTGCTAACCAACAGAAAATGAGAGCCTTAGTTTTCGCTCACCGAGATAGAATTAAACGAAAGAGAGATTTTCGCCGTTTGTGGATTACTCGGATAAATGCAGCATCCCGTGCTAATGGAGTCTCCTATAACAGATTTATACAATATTTATATAAAAGGCAGTTGCTTACAAATCGTAAAACACTATCACAATTAGCTGTATTAGATAGTAATTGCTTCTATACAATCTTGGATAAAATTATCGTATCGTGAAATAGAATCTCCCGGAGAATTTCCTCCGGGAAATTTAATTAGAGACAATTAAATTTAATTCATATTCGATCCATTTGAATAATTCCTTTTTTTAATCCTTTTTAAAGAATTAAAATCTGCTCTATCTATTGACAGATATCCCAGCTTCAATTCTATTCAGGAGTATGAGTAAGTTCATTTCTTAGGCACCAATTACTTTTCATTAGAGAGAAAAGGTATCAAAGATAGAATACGAGCTTGTTTAATAGCCCTAGTTATTAGGCGTTGTTGTTTCAACATTAATCGATTTACTCGGCGAGATAAAATTTTTCCTTGTTCGCTAATAAATCGACTAATTAGGCTAATATTCTTATAATCAATTTGTTCTCCAGGCCCAATTGGTGATAAACGTTTCCTAAAAGATCGCTTATTCCTAGAAGATGGTTTATATTTAGATGTATTCCTAGAAGATGGTTTATATTTAGATGTATTCCTAGAAGATGGTTTATATTTAGATGTATTCCTAGAAGATGGTTTATATTTAGATGTATTCCGAGAAGACGGCTTATATTTAGATGTATTCCGAGAAGATGGCATATCTGTAGTATTAGGCTTAGATGGCCGATAATAAGACTTATATTTATAAGTCTTAGACGGTGTATCTGTAGATGTATTGGGCTTAGACGGCGTATCTGTTGTATTAGTATTAGACGACGGTCGTGTTAGGCTCAGATGACGTATCTGTTGTCCTAGGCTTAGATGTATCCTGAGAAGAGGGTTTAATTGTATTCATAATTATAATTGAATTTATTTCATGAACCTTTTAAAATTACATGGTGTATCTGTAGATGTATTAGGCATTTATCCTGAGAAGAGGGTTTAGATGTATTCATAGTTTGTTTCATGAACCTTTTATCTTTTAATATTTATACCTAAAATTTACATTCGAAATATTGAAAGTGACATAAAAAAAAATAGTTGTATTTATATTGATTTATTTCTATCCCTGGGTGAGGATAGTTCGATATATTTTATTTTATTTCTCCGTGAATAGTGTGCTTGTAACAATAAGGACAAAATTTATTCAATTCCAACCTAGAAGTATTGGAGCGATTTTTTCGAGTCGTATATCTAGAAATACCCGGCAATTTTTGATCAACACTATCTTGTGTACAACTAGTACATTCAAGAGTAATTGTTACTCTTACATTTCCACCCTTGGCCATAAACTTACTCTATATTAGATATATTGAATATACTTCGCTTTTTCAATTTCGAAAAGGAGAAGAAAGATAAAGGGATAGAAGTTGTCGTAGAATGATTAAAGATTTTATTACTTAATTCATTCTCGTAATAAAATCTTTATTATTAATTTTCAATAATACTATTATTTTGTAGAAGGAACTTTTGGATATAAATTTCTATTTTGTTTGATTCTATATATCCTCCCTTGAGTTACAAACTCGGATAGGGATATTTAATCCATCTTATTCTTTATACAAGAATAAAAGTAGAAAATTGATCTAGCATCTTTTTTTCCTTTCGCAGTTGCAGGAGAATTAGAATAAGAAAAAGGGAAAAGTAAGAGCATCTGGGAAAAAGCGGTTTATCTCAATCAATAAACCGGCTAAAGATCCCAACCATAAAGTAGCTAGCACAGGCGCTGTGGAAAGGTATGTCTTTATATCTCGCATTGTTCGTAAGTTTTCCTTATCAATCCGGATGCATATCTTATATGGTCAACTATACCCATAGTTTATCAGTCCCTTGGGACTCCGAACAATCTGTAAAATGATTTGGGCAATGTTTCTATTCCTTTCTGTAACAGAACATATTCTATTATCAAATAATCCATAATTAATAGACATATTGTCTATTATATTCTCGTTTTATAGAGTAGACCCAAATAGATAAATGTGGAAGAAAATAAATATAAATTATATTATATTTAATGTTAAAGACTAACAATTAAAAGGGATGTAGCGCAGCTTGGTAGCGCGTTTGTTTTGGGTACAAAATGTCGCAGGTTCAAATCCTGTCATCCCTACCTAGTCCTTCTCGTACAAAAAGCTCCAGTTATTTTGATTCACTGGAACATAAATATAAATAACCAGTGATTTGTTGTAAGAAAGCGCTCTTAGTTCAGTGCGGTAGAACGCAGGTCTCCAAAACCTGATGCCGTAGGTTCAAATCCTACAGAGCGCGATTCTTTTTTTATTGGTCCAATCTTTTGAATTGATCATTCCATAAATTAGAATGGTCAATGAAATCTTATCTCCCAGAATCAGTAGGAGACTCATTCATTCACGATAAAAATGATCTCAAATATCCAATTGATCACCACGTCGGTACTGTAAATATGCAGTTACGAATAATCCAGCCAAAGTTATAGGAATCAGACCTAACACAATTCCGGATAACAAAACTTCAATCATATTGATTAAAAAAAGGAAGTAAAGATTAATAGCTACCCCGGATAGTAACCCAGACTTACTAGAAATCTCAATCAATTTTGAATTGAGAAAACTTCTTGATTAAGCGAACGAAGAGGTTTTTATTCCTATTTAATTTCAAATAAGTATTTCAAATAAGTCGTATATTACTTAAACCTATGAATAGGACTAAGGTTAAAATAAGCAGAACTAATAAAAAAATGAAATAACTAATAATAGTAGACATTGGAAGGACTTAATGGAAAGAATATGATTGATGTGTATCTTTATCAGGCAATTACCTAAATTTATTTACTTTTGTAAGATAGGATCAGAATAATAAAAAAAATGAAATGTTACAGTGTTAATTCAATTATAACAAATTACTAATTTGTATAAAGAATATAAAATGTATGAATATTATACAAACATTAAGGGAATAGACAATAAAAGACAATAAAAGATATTATATTTATTTTTTGGAATAACCAAAAATATAATCCTCAAATTTATTGATATTGAGCAACCCATGAATAAAATAAATGCCAATTGTGTAACCACTCGGCAAATTACAAATTAGAAAACGTAGTTTTTTAAATATAAACTAATATTATTATAAACTAATAAATACGAGATCATTGAATTTAACAATGATTAATCTCTACCAGTCTGTTCGAAAGATTGGAACGAAAAAAACCTCTTTTACAGGCAAACGAAATCCATTCGTGCGAATAGAATATATTAGTATATTCTATATAGATTCACTTCTTTCATATGGCTTGTAAGCAAAGACTGATATTCCATCCTGTCTCTCTTGTAAAAAAATAGGAATAAATTGTATTTACAATTCGTACAAAATAATATCACAGAGAATATTTCACTATTCTATTAACGAGATTAGTAACACTCGGTTCTCAACTCAAAGTTCTATGTTAATGAACCATTAAGTTCACGGCATAACTTCACCAACGATACTATTACATACAGTAACACTAATGATCCACTTCTTGAAGTGACATTAATGTATTCTAGTTATACAGCCACCTGTATAACCGAAAACCAGTACAATGATTACTGCTCAGATGAAATCGAAATTCATTTATCCATAATTCATATGTTCAATTGTTACACATAATTCATATGTTCAATTGTTACAATACAATTTTGAGACATGATATTTTCCGGACGTATCATGAAACATACTGGGATTATCTAATTTCTGTCCAGTAAAAAAAAAATGCCCAATAAAAAAAAAAAGAAAAAAAGAGATGGATTCAGTTGACCAAATAGAGTTGGAAGCTCTGACAGTAGCAGAATCATTCTATCCCACTCCCTTTCGATATTAACCTAACCAAAATTGTATTGCTATGTTAGAAGAAGGCTAGTTATACTGGTTCAGTATACTTCAAATATACCTTTGGTATAATATTGACAATAAAACAAGGATTGTAGAAGAGATCAGTAGTTTTCCATTTTCTGATCTCTCTCTTTCATGGGACCAAATTCCCCTTGACTTTATAATAATATATGGAGTGGAGCTTAGCATGTCTGGGAATACGGGAGAACGCGCTTTTGCTGACATTATTACCAGTATTCGATACTGGGTTATCCATAGCATTACTATACCTTCCCTATTCATTGCAGGTTGGTTATTTGTCAGTACGGGTTTAGCTTATGATGTATTCGGTAGCCCTCGGCCGAATGAATATTTCACAGAAAGTCGACAAGAGGTTCCATTAGTAACTGGTCGTTTCGATTCATTAGAGCAACTAGATGAATTTACTAGATCTAGATCTTTTTAGGAGGTACTAATGACTATAGATAGAACCTATCCAATTTTTACAGTTAGATGGTTGGCCGTTCACGGACTAGCTGTACCTACAGTTTTTTTCTTGGGATCAATATCAGCAATGCAATTCATACAGCGATAAACTCTATATAAACTAAATCACGGAGCTATCTAATGACACAATCAAACCCGAACGAACAAAATGTTGAATTGAATCGTACCAGCCTCTATTGGGGGTTGTTACTCATTTTTGTACTTGCCGTTCTATTCTCTAATTACTTTTTCAATTAGGAACAGTGTAGAATATTCTTTCTCACCCAATTTGGAAAAAACTAATACTCAATATAATAATTGTTTATGTCTTGAGCATGACTACTTAATAAAATTTGAAAGGAAGTAAGAAAAATGGCTGATACCACCGGAAGGATCCCTCTTTGGTTGATAGGTACTTTAACTGGTATTCTCGTGATTGGTTTAATAGGTATATTTTTCTATGGTTCTTATTCCGGATTAGGATCATCCCTATAGATAATAAAATGTATTTCATATCTATGAGGAATACTGTACACACGAAAGTGAAAACTTAGAAAGATAAGACCTTACCCTTCTTCGAAGAAGGGTAAGGTCTTATCTTTCTTTATTTTAATAAGTCTATTTGTATATTCAAAATTGGATAATCCATAAAAATAATACCAGAAAAGATTACATGTATATTAATTTGTAATGTCAAACATGAGGACTGTTCAGTAAGTCTGTTCCGGAGTCACTCCTTATGCAAGATATAAATATATCTATATTTCGTAATGTTCATATGATATTATTTGAAGAGAGGAAGGGTCGAATGAAAGGATCTCCATCTCCGAAGGGGTATGAATTGATTTTGCAATTTTTATTTTATATTATTTATGATTGCATTAGCCTCTATAAGACGGAGATTTTAATCTTTCAGACAACTTATATTTTTATATAACTAAAAATTCATCTCGACCAATTGAACTTTCTCAAATTGTTTCTTTTTAAGAACCAGAAATATCTGTGCCAAAATGACAGATGCTAAGAATAATAAAAGACCTTGAACACGTAAAGGATCTTGAAGTACTATTTCTGCATCTTCCTGACCAAATCCACCTACATTAGGGTTATTCGTTAACGACTGATCTGCCTTAATGAATTCACCTTCTGAGACCAGAAGTTCCGGTCCGAGAGGTACAAAGTCAACCACTTGTCGACCGTCTATTGGATTATCAATAGTTATTTGATATCCACTCTTTTCTTTACGTGCAATTTTACTTATTCTACCCGTTGCTGAAGCGTTATATACTGTATTGTTGCTCTTGCTCCCATCGGGATAAATTTGTCCTCTTCCTCTATTACCACCCAAATATATAGGATATTTCAGGAAGTGAACTGCTTTATTAGTAGCAGGATTTGGTGAAAGGATGGGAAACACCATTTGACTATATTTTTGACCAGGAACAGGACCTATTACGATAATATTTTTTTGATTAGACCGATAGTTCTGAAAATAAAGATCCCCTATCTTTTCCTTAATATCAGGATAAATGCGATCCGGAGGAGCTAATTCGAAACCTTCGGGTAAAATAAGAACAGCTCCTACATTTAAAGTTCCTTTCTTACCATTAGAAAGAACTTGTTTTATTTGCTTATCATAGGGGATCTTAACGACTGCTTCAAATACGGTATCGGGAAGCACAGACTGTGGAACCTCGATCTCCACAGGTTTTTTAGCCAAATGACAATTGGCACATACAATACGTCCAGTCGCTTCTCGAGGATTTTCATAACCCTGTTGTGCGAAAATGGGGTATGCATTCGCAATAAATGTCTGAGTCATTATATGTATCATGATCAAGACGTAAATTGATTGAGGTATCCAGTTTTTCACCCAGTCATCATAAGTATTTATATTTTGCATCGTTCAACTTTTGGTTCCAAATATTTTATTTAAACAATAAATAGGAGTAGGTAATTATGATAGTTACCTGTCTGCAATTCCGCTACTATATTAAACCCGAAGAGAAAAAATAAGAAGTATCAACCTATAAAAAAGTAAAAAAGAGTAAAAAATAGCTGATTTCTAAATCAATATGGCAAAAACATTTAATTTAAAATTGTGAGAGAAACCCATTTTTTATTCATTCATCGAATGATAAATTACTACAAGTGAAGAAGATGTACGATTAAAACGTTGGAAGATCCAATATTTGAAAATTGTGTCTAAAATGACTGGAAAAGTTGAAACAAGACCAGATATTATTCGTTCGTTATGGGAAAATCCATAATTTTCGAAGATCAAATCGACCATCAGTTTCCAACCATGGGGCGAATGAAACCCAATACATAGATCGGTTGCTAAAAGAATAACAAAAGCTTTCATAGTATCACTTAAGCTACAGAAGACTTCTTGTATCCAAGAATTAAGAATGCCAAGTTTCTTCTTACCCAGAATGAGAAAAACACTTAGAATAGCAAAACCTATTAGATTTGCTAATAAATGCGAAATTATTTGGATACAATCTTGATTATATATTTTTACCAATTGGATCATTTTTTTCTGCATCTCTATATAAAGATCTTGCGAATGTGTTTCCGAATAATCTTCCACCATTCTTTCTAACAGAAATAGCTCTTCTATTTTCTCAAATTTTTCTAGAACATTTTCTTCTTGTATAAAATCAAAAATTCTTTTTGACTGACCAGTATTCCACCAATTTGTAACCCAAGATTCCAAAACTCTCTGTAATGAAATTGAAATTCCCCACGGCAATACTACTAAACATGCGAGATATTGTAGAGAAACTAATGCTTTATATTTGGCTACTTCCAACTCGTGAATCGCTAACGAACTCGATTGACTCGTTAGCTCTTTCCAAAATCTGAACAAAGTACGAATTATAGAACGAGGTATCGCATTCATAGAATGATCTAGTGAGTAATTCTTCGACGGTGGTTTGCTCCGAATGAGAAGTAGGGTAAAAAGTAGATTATTCCCAGTCGTATCAACAACTAACTTATGTTATAGGAACCAAAGAAATAATTAATTATTTCATAAATAAAAAATAAGACCAATTCTGCACTCCAAAAGGCCTTGCCGTACACATATGTAAAAAAGTGTTTTTAATTTTTAATACACTATTTATATTTATTATAGTTTAATTAATTTTTACTTTTGAGACGTAATGTCTACTGGATCTCTCGGTCCTCTCTAAAGATAAATAATAATATAGAGTTTTTTATATCCAAATTTTTTATCGTATCTACTATATAGATCTACACATTTGTATCTTGAATAAGATCCCCATTTCAAAATCCTTCAACGGATACACGCAAAAAACGGGCTAATTCGGCAGCTTTCTGTTCCATTTCACGCAGAGTCAAATTTTCTTCAGTACGAGTTAAAGGGATGTCTTGTTGACCCTTTATTTCCATATAAAGAACACGACGAGGGGAAATACCTTCTTGAACTTCCATTTTTATCGCCTGAATATCCTTCATAATAAATTGGATAAAAATACGGCGATTTCTTCCGGGAAATCCCCAACGAAAAAGACATGCAATTCCTTCTTTTTCATCAAACTTATTGTAACCACTACCTACATTGCACAAAATTGTACACCACAAATAAGAGCTAATGAACAGACCCGCAATACCATAAAAACACATTACAATTCCTTGTGGAACAAAGAGTATTTGCTGAGATGACAATAAGGGTATAAGGTCCCTACCAAGGTAACTTGAAATTCCGACCACTAAAAATCCTAGTGAACCAAAAAAAAGGATACAAGCAAAAAAAAAATTGATGATCTTTCTAGACCCTGTTATGGGTTCTATCCAGAGCCATTTGGATCGACGATTCATAACAAATTGCGTACTATTTAATTTGAGGGAGTAGCCAAACACTTACTCTTTTTACTACCATCCCAAAGTCACTTTCATAAATGGGCTATATAATAAATAATAAAATAGCCATATACATATAAGCATCTAGGTAGACTATATATTTTGGGTGTGTGCTTTTTTTTGGGGGAATTGGTCCTTAACTTATCGATTCTAAAAAAATAGTTCATTGCACGAGTATTAAATACCAATCTCGAGATTCGAATGTATATGTATACATATTATTAAGTAATAAATACTTATTCATTCACACACCCTTATATATTGTAATTATAAAATAATTATGTATATAACATATCATATACATCCAGCTTATATTCATGATGTATAGACCATACCATACACATTCATATATTGAGTATGAATAGATCTAAATAAAGATTAATATCTATTTAGATCTATTTTGTTCGTGTCTAAAAGAGGTTTTATTATATATTATCCATATAAAAGAATAAACATATTCTTTTGTTCTACGATTGAAAGATTGGAATATATTTATTATTTATGATATCTGATTGAATCATATTCATAAAATCTCGTCGTTTTGAATATAGAAATAAAGAAAAACCATTGTAATTGCCGGAAAAAACAAGCCCACCAAAGGCACAAAAACAGAGGGTAAATTGGGATTTATCATAAAATAAATATTTTAATATTTCTCTCTATTAACATTAACAACGATAAATTATAAGCCCAAATGAGTGATAGGACCAAATAAGTGGACTTGCCTTTTTTTAAATATCTAAAGTACTTTACTTTATAAAGCTTGTTTATATATGACTGTATAAATGGGACCAATTTCCACATTGTATATTGGTACATATAAAGGATAATATATATCCGCTTCTCGTTGCTATATTGAACATAAATACCTTTTATTTTAACTGTTCCATTAATTTAATTTTTTTGAATGTTCATCTTTGAGATAAAGGTATAACTCGCTAGCATAATCTTATTTAATGTGAGAAAGTTACATAGTGTCTACTTTTTCTGATAAAAAGGGGTATTTTCATGGGTTTGCCTTGGTATCGTGTCCATACTGTCGTATTGAATGATCCTGGACGGTTAATCGCTGTGCATATAATGCATACAGCTTTAGTTTCTGGTTGGGCTGGTTCAATGGCTCTTTACGAATTAGCAGTTTTCGACCCATCCGATCCTGTTCTTGATCCAATGTGGAGACAAGGTATGTTCGTTATACCTTTTATGACTCGTCTAGGAATAAAGGATTCGTGGGGTGGATGGAGTATAACTGGAGAAACTGTATCTAATCCAGGTATTTGGAGCTATGAAGGTGTGGCCGGAGCACATATTGTGTTTTCTGGCTTATGCTTTTTAGCAGCTATCTGGCATTGGGTATATTGGGATCTAGACGTATTCTGTGATGACCGTACAGGAAAACCTTCTTTAGATTTGCCTAAGATTTTTGGCATTCATTTATTCCTCTCAGGAGCAGCCTGTTTCGGATTCGGAGCATTTCATGTAACGGGGTTGTATGGCCCTGGAATATGGGTGTCTGATCCTTATGGACTAACTGGAAATATACAACCTGTAAGTCCGGCGTGGGGAGCTGAAGGTTTTGATCCTTTTGTTCCAGGAGGAATAGCTGCTCATCATATTGCAGCAGGTATATTAGGTATATTAGCAGGTCTATTTCATCTCAGTGTTCGTCCTCCCCAACGTTTATACAAAGGATTACGTATGGGGAATATTGAGACTGTCTTATCTAGCAGTATTGCTGCTGTATTTTTTGCAGCTTTCATCGTGGCAGGGACAATGTGGTATGGTTCCGCAACCACTCCGATCGAATTATTTGGTCCTACTCGTTATCAGTGGGATCAGGGATACTTCCAACAAGAAATAGATCGACGGGTTCGTGCTGGTCTGGCTGAGAATCTAAGTCTATCAGAAGCTTGGTCAAAAATTCCTGAGAAACTTGCTTTTTATGATTACATTGGGAATAATCCAGCTAAAGGAGGGTTATTCAGGGCGGGTGCGATGGACAATGGGGATGGAATTGCTGTTGGTTGGTTAGGACACCCTATATTTAAAGACAAAAAGGGACATGAGCTTTTTGTACGTCGTATGCCTACCTTTTTCGAAACATTTCCAGTTGTTCTAGTAGATGAAGAAGGAATTGTAAAAGCCGATGTTCCTTTTAGGAGAGCAGAATCAAAGTATAGTGTTGAACAAGTAGGTGTAACTGTTGAGTTCTATGGTGGTGAACTTGACGGGGTTAGCTTTGGTGATCCTACTATAGTCAAAAAATATGCTAGGCGTGCACAATTAGGCGAGATTTTTGAATTGGATCGTGCTACTTTGAAATCCGACGGTGTTTTTCGGAGTAGCCCAAGGGGTTGGTTTACTTTTGGACATGCTACATTTGCTCTTCTTTTCTTTTTTGGACACATTTGGCATGGTGCTAGAACCCTATTCAGAGATGTTTTCGCTGGTATTGACCCCGATTTGGATGCCCAAGTGGAATTTGGGGCATTCCAAAAACTGGGAGATCCAACTACTAAAAAACAAGTGGTATAATATAGCGTCGCTCCGATCAATAATAAATATTGAGAGAGAGAGATTCCATGTCAGTGAATATTCATTTAAAAATAAAAAAATATAAGAAAATGTTGTTGTAATTAGTACGAAAGCTATATCCGTAATTGCAAACTACGATCGAATCTATGGAAGCATTGGTTTATACATTCCTTTTGGTGTCGACCTTAGGGATAATTTTTTTCGCTATTTTCTTCCGAGAACCCCCAAAAGTTCCGGATAGAGGAGGAAAATAATTTTTTCTTCAAATCCTACTTCTTATAATTATAATATAATCAAATAATGACCTTCCCAATCGGGAAGGTCATTATTTCAACTAGTCCTCATGCTCTTCAAAAGGATCTCGAAGTTGTTCAGAGGGTTGCCCAAAGGCGGTGTATAGGGCATAACCAGTAAAGCTAACAAGTAAACGAGATATGGAGATAGCGACTAAGGTTGCAGTTTCCATTGATAGATAATTATATGTATGTATATATACATTAATAGTATACAAAGTTAATAGATCTCAACCAATACTATTGTTTTATGGCTACACAGACTATTGATGATACTTCTAGAACCGGGCCAATACGAACTAGTGTAGGAAATTATTTAAAACCACTTAATACAGAATCTGGTAAAGTAGCTCCCGGATGGGGAACTGCTCCTCTCATGGGCACTGCAATGGTTTTATTTGCAGTATTCTTATCTATTATCTCGGAAATTTATAATTCTTCTGTTTTATTGAACGGAATTCCAGTTAGTTGGGTCTAGATAAACTAGAAGATCCGCCCGGATCCCGAACTCATCCAAAAGAAGAAAAAAAACTAAGTAAGGAAAGCTTTTTATTAATAACTTGAGTTTATATATTATAACGTTCTGGTAGTTTGATCGTGTAATTAATTTTAATTTTATCTAAGGATTTTTGGAATATGGGTGTGCGACTTGTTAAAATTGATCTCTATTCTAGTACAGAAAACTAGTCTGTTGTCTTCATAAAGATGGTCCTCCTACCTCGTTGGATATTGATCCAATAGTTAATATTCAGAGCACGAGGTATATGAATAAATATATTCAAGAGAATCTGAACTATGGTTTCTACCTGCTGGTTTATACCTGTTATTTATACCTCGTTACTAGGCTTCCAATAATTTAATAATTTGGAAGCAGTACGATTAGAAATCGAGGATATCTCCTCCTTTTTATGCTTACTCTTACTGAAGAATGAGAAAGTATCTCATCTCTCTTAGTTAGTATGATGAGTGAGTAGTAATGAAATTTAAAGGTTATAACCCATGAGACCTTTTGGGTATGAAAAAAATCATCGGGGTAAAAATTTAAATCTGAGGTTTAGATTTATTCATTTATTGAGATCCCGACAAGATAATTCCTATTGATCGTCCATACTAGTTGTTATCTAGGTGATCACGAATAGGATAAAAGATCGTTCAAAAGGCCTATAGCGATGTATTCAAGAACGAGCCAACTTGAAATTTGAGCACTATACAATTAAATTTATTACTGATTTTTGTAGGAAATCATGAATCATGGATTATTATTAATCCTATTCTTCATATTCCCAAGGAATGAAGTATGAAGCATCTTTCTATTTTACAAAGGATATACCTTTGTTTGTAAAGGTATTTGGGTGTTCTTGTTTAAGCCGTATGAAAGGAAATTCTCATGTACGGTTTTCAGAGGGGGAATTTGAGTTTACCTATCTCAATAAAGTATACGATTGGTTCGAAGAGCGTCTCGAAATTCAGGCGATTGCGGATGATATCACTAGTAAATATGTTCCTCCTCATGTTAATATATTTTATTGTTTAGGAGGAATCACACTTACTTGTTTTTTGGTACAAGTAGCTACTGGTTTTGCTATGACTTTTTACTATCGTCCCACCGTTCTAGAAGCTTTCGCTTCTATTCAATACATAATGACTGAAGTAAACTTCGGTTGGCTAATCCGATCGGTCCATCGATGGTCGGCAAGTATGATGGTTCTTATGATGATCTTGCATGTATTCCGTGTCTATCTAACAGGTGGATTCAAAAAACCTCGCGAACTCACTTGGGTTACGGGTGTAATTCTAGCTGTACTAACCGTATCTTTCGGTGTAACCGGTTATTCTTTGCCCTGGGATCAAATTGGTTATTGGGCAGTAAAAATTGTAACTGGTGTGCCTGAGGCTATTCCCTTAATAGGATCTCCTTTGGTAGAATTATTACGTGGAAGTGTTAGTGTGAGTCAATCTACCTTGACTCGTTTTTATAGTTTACACACTTTCATATTACCCCTTCTTACTGCTGTATTTATGTCAATGCACTTTCTAATGATCCGCAAGCAGGGTATTTCAGGTCCTTTATAGAAAGGACATCTACATTTTGAATTAGTATTCAAAACCTATTCTTTTTAGTAACAGTAACGATATATCATTGCCGCGAATATTTATTCTTCCATATAATTGGGAAGATGGAAATAAGAAACCATGTTTATCGGATTTCTACTTTCTCTTAAGTATTCTTTATCTAATACAATACTTTATCTAATACAATACAAAGAATTTAAGTAGATACTCATCTCAGATGGAGAAAAGAGATTATGGGAGTGTGTGACTTGAACTATTGCTTAGGCCGTGCAGATTAATTTTTCGATCTGCCATGAATCACAAATGTGTCTCTGTCCCAATTTTCTTCCCAAAAAAAGGAAGTTTAGAACCTGGGTAAAAGGGATTGGTAACTTTGTTGCGTTCCAAGAGAGTTATTTCTATGATCGAATCCAAATTAGGCTCCGTGAAATCCAGATAATGGTAATAACAGTAATAAGTTTTACTTATTGCTTATCCTTTTCTTTTCATAGTCTGAAAATGCATGCATTTCCCTTGCATTTAAATAGGGTAAACTATCGGAGTAAAAGAAGGGGTCTAAGGAAGGAGAAAGGCCGAATCAGTAACAAGCCAATACCTTGTATTGCAAAAAAAATTATGTAGGTCGGGATAAACACGGATTACAAGGAATAAGATGGTCCAAAAGGCATATTAACCATGATTTAATTTGTGAACTTACTTGGATACTGAGCACTTATTTAATACGAAATAACAAAATCATAAAGAATGGCATAGATCTTTCTTATTCTGATGATACGCCCTTCATCATTTTTAATTAAGTTATTGCTCGAGCCGGATGATCAAAATTGACATGTCCGGTTCTTTCGGGGGATAGATTCATAAAAATTTACTTATCCGAATAACAAAGAAACCTGACTTGAATGATCCTGTATTAAGGGCTAAATTAGCTAAAGGCATGGGACATAATTATTATGGAGAGCCAGCTTGGCCCAATGATCTTTTATATATTTTTCCAGTAGTAATTTCAGGTACTATTGCATGTACCGTAGGTTTAGCGGTTCTAGAACCATCAATGATTGGTGAACCGGCAAATCCATTTGCAACTCCTTTGGAAATATTACCAGAATGGTATTTTTTCCCCGTATTTCAAATACTTCGTACAGTACCTAATAAATTATTAGGTGTCCTTTTAATGGCTTCAGTACCTGCAGGACTATTGACAGTCCCTTTCTTGGAGAATGTGAATCAATTTCAAAATCCATTTCGTCGTCCAGTAGCTACAACAGTATTCTTAATCGGTACCATAGTAGCTCTTTGGTTAGGTATTGGGGCAACGTTACCTATCGATGAATCTTTAACTCTAGGTCTTTTCCAATTTGATCTAATTTATAATAAATATATTAATCTGTAAAGAAATCTTTTGTTCCTATATCTAGGGAGTAGTTGCTTCAAGACAAATGATCTCTCCCTAGATATATTATTTTAGATATATTTAAATTTTTTGTAAAAAATATGTAAAAGATTGATTGCAAATGGATTTATTGCAATTACTTTCAAAACAAACTTAGAAAAAAGGGAATTAATAGATAAATAAAATGGAACTATTTCATGAACCTAAACCCGATTTACGGGTTAATCAATTCCAATATTTCGTAGAAATTCCAATATCTCTTTGACAGATTGTTCCCCAAGGTTTTTAATTTTCATTAAATCTTCTCGACTATAATTTGATAGGTCCGATAATGTATTTATATTAGCCTTTTTGAGGCAGTTATATATCCGAGTCGAGAAGTTTAATTGGTCAATATACATTTGGTCGAAAACGATTCTCTTAGTATCAGTCGATATATGCGATAAAGGTAAGGAAGGAGTCATATTATCACTTAGACTTTTTGTTTCAGTGATGTTCTCTTCCTCTGCACGCATAAAAGGAAGGAAAAAGTCAATCAAATTACGAGAAGCTTCGTAAAGTGCCTCTTTAGGAGCTAATCCTCCATTTGTCCATATTTCAAGAAAAAGAATTTCTTGTATCTCATTTCCACTCCAATAGGAATGAATACTATAATTTACATTTTGAACAGGGATAAAGGCAGCATCTATAGGAAAAATTCCATCCTGAGAATTAAAATTATCTGGATTTTGGATAATATACCCGCGGCCTTTTTCAATTTTTAATAATATATCTAAGTTAATAGATTTGTTTAAACTAGCTATATGTTGTGTAGTATCAATTACTCTGACAGAAGGTGGTAATATGATATCTTGAGCGGTTACTTTTTTTGGTCCAACGATATGGATAGAACCTTCACGAATTCCGTAGGCATCACTTCTAAGTACAATTTCTTTCAGATTCATCAAAATCTCATGTACCGATTCTTCGATACCTATCATCACAGAATATTCATGTGTTATGTTTTCAAATTTGGCACGTGTGATGCACGTTCCTTCCAACTCTCCAAGTAAAACTCTTCTTATTGCACTACCTATTGTATTAGCTTGACCTTTGCGAAGCGGAGATAGAGTGAAACGGCCATAATGGAGACGCTTACTGTCTGCTCTGGATTCGACGCACACCAATTGTGGTCTCTTAATAGAGACTAATATTTCATCCTGAATCATAATTATTATATTGAATAGATAATTTCATCATTTCTTTCTCTTAAAATTAATTAAATTCTTACACACGTCTCTTTTTGGGAGGTCTACATCCATTATGTGGCATAGGAGTTATGTCACGTACATAACTCAGTAGTACACTACTTTGAGCAATGGCTCGTAATGCTGTATCTCTCCCCGGACCAGGTCCACTTATCAAAACTTCTGCCTGTTTCAGAAGACCTTGATCCGTTAATGTAAAAAGAACATTTTCTGCTGCAGTTTGAGCAGCAAATGGTGAACGTCTTTTTGTGCCTTTGAATCCACAAGCACCGGCAGAAGACCAAGAAACCGCTTGTCCTTGTGTATCTGTAACAGTAACAATGGTATTTCGAAAACTTGCTCGAACGTAAATAACTCCTTTAATTATTCTATGTTTAGTTCTACGTGGAACAAATCTTCTTGTAGTTCTACGTGACACAAATCTTTTTGTATTTTTTGAAACAAATCTTTTTATAGTTTTTGGCATATTTATTATATTAAAATAGTGGAAAAAAATATATATATAGAAGTATACTTCTATATATATTTTTTTTATTATTTATTATACATGGATTTCTTAGATATAAAAAAGTATTATCCCTGTCTTTGTTTATGTCTCGGATTGTAACAAATGACCAGAAGGCGTTTTCCCCTACGAATTAGGCGGCACTTATCACAAAATTTACGAACAGAAGCACGGATTTTCATATTTGTGGTCTTTGAAGTTGTAATGGCTAGGATCATATTCAATTTTTTTTGCGAAAAACAGAGTTTTCTTTTTATCTAAGCCTAATCTAATATTCGTTCAATCAATAAGTAAGTAACATCATTCATCGATATCTATTCCCATCCCGCGATTTCTATAAATGATACGACCTCTATTCTTATCGTAAGGAGAGTATTCGACCTTTACTCTATCCCCTACATCGATTCGGATACGCCTATATCGAATCTTTCCTGAAACATACGTCAAAATGTCACGATCACTATCCAAATGGACCGTAAACATACCGTTACCCAATGCTTCAGTAACGACACCCTCTTCCGTAATATAGTTTGTATTTACCATAGTGATACTCCTTATGCAATGTACGATGTGTGTTATTATTCTTTATTCTATGTTGATAGGATCAAATTCTATGTTGATATGTTAAACTAATATCTGCATCATTGAATTTATAATTTATTTTTAAGAATAAGAATACAAAGATTATTTTTTGATTTTTGATGTGTAATATTTATATTACTTATATTTTAATAAGGAGTAATATAAATTGTATATTTATATTTTTTTTTATTACTAGAATGCAAATTCTATTTATAAAGAAAAATCATTTAAGAAACCCTCTTAGAAATTATATGAATTTCTAAGGGGTAATAACACTGATATTAAAGTTATTATTAATTATATATATCATTATATTAATTAACTTTAATATCAGTGTTAAAGTTACTAATATAACTTTAATTAACTAATTAATATTTCTAGATAAACCGTTTGAATTACGAATTATCATCTTTACCATCGTCATCATCTTTACCATATTCACCATTTTTAACTTTAACAGATGATTTATCATCTTTATCATTTGATTTCTTTTTAAGTCGAGGCCAAAGGCCAACTACGCCAACTTGGTCGACAATGCCGAAAGATACCGCTGTATCTGGATCCAGAAAATGATCTCTTTCCATTAGCTTATGGATCATAAAATAATCCATTTTTGATGTTTCTAGATATGTACTTGTAATATACTGCCGCAAATAGCGCAGATAAAATGCCTCGAAGCCAGGATCTTCAAACTTGAAATCGGTGGAGTCCTCCTCCTCATTATCCTTATCCTTATCACTATCATAAGGAGACATAAAAGGTTGGTGAATCATAACTCTACCATTTTCGGTTACTGCCCGTTTACCACGAGTCCCCCCGTGTAGGACAAAAGCTCCCATCGAAGCATTTAAACCGACGCCTATTGTATTTATCTGTCCTGTTACGTATTGCATAAGATCATAAAGAGCGACTCCCGATGCCATTGCTCCACCCCGACAGTGGAGAAAAAACATTATTTTTTCTCCCCTATTCTCTTGATTTAAATAGACCATACTTTTCATTATTAGACTCGCACTCTCTTCATCGAGTGGCTTACCTAAAAAAAGCACTCCCCCGCGAAATAGCTGATAGAATACTTCGACCCAACTATCTTCTTTTTTTTTACCTTTTTTTTTACCTTTTTTTTTACCTTTTTTTTTTTCTTTTTCTTCTTTTTCTTCTTTTTCTTCGTCTTCTTCGTCTTTTTCTTCGTCTTTTTCTTCGTCTTTTTCTTCGTCTTCTTTTTCTTCGTCTTCTTTTTCTTCGTCTTCTTTTTCTTCGTCTTCTTTTTCTTCGTCTTCTTTTTCTTCGTCTTCTTTTTCTTCGTCTTCTTCTTTGTCTTTTTCTTCAAAGAAGACTTTTTCTTTTTCAATGATGACTTTTTGTTCTTCACCCATGATAAATCTCTTCTTTCCCTTCTTTTCCTTGGATTCTTTAAACGGTACTTTTGGAATACTTGGCTCTGCTGTAGCCATAATAGACTGTTCCTCCTATTTATATATAATGATATATTATCAATGTAATAGTCATTAGTCACTCTTTAACAACGAGAGTCTGATATTAGTTGTGCGCCTATAATAACACTTGTACATACTTAAAAACTTGATCAAATTTTTAAGTATGTACAAGCAAAAAAAGTTCGACTTGTTTTTGGGATCTACTTAATTATTCAGACTTTTCAATTCCAAAAGTTATTATTTTAACTATCTCACTCAAAAACTTTTTTAAAATAGCTCGTGGAACCATGACATCAAACATTCCAAAATCAAATAAAGAATCAGACGTTTGAGATTCTTCCTCTACTATCTGATTTAATGTCTGTTCAATTACTCTTTTACCTGCAAATGCAATGTATGCATTAGGTTCGACAATTGTGAAATTAGCCAACATACCAAAACTAGCAGTCACTCCACCAGTTGTGGGAGATGTTAGAATAGAAATATATAGCAAATTTTTTTCCTTTTGATGTGTATGCAAGGCAGCAGCTATTTTACTCATTTGCATTAAACTGAAACTTCCTTCTTGCATACGCGCTCCGCCAGAAGCACATACGAGAATTACTGGAAGATAATTCTTAGTAGCATGCTGGATTAAACGGGTTATTTTTTCACCTACTACCGAGCCCATACTGCCTCCCATGAACTTGAAATCCATAACTCCCAGTGCGACAGTAATACCATTTACTCGACCTATGCCTGTTTGAATAGCGTCGGGTAAACCTGTTTCTTTTTGATAGGAATCGTTATAATCTTCGTAAGATATATCTTCTATATAAGATATATCTTCTATAGAAGTATCTTTTCTAATTATATTTTTATTCTGATCAAACTCTAAAGAAACATAATCTTGGTAAGATATACTGTCTATATGATGTCTCTTTATAAGACATCCATTTTGATTATTATCATTTGTTTGTCTAAAAGATCCATTTACCTTTAGAGTAGGATATCCATTTATCCTTAGAGTTGGACGTCCATTTTGATTATTATCATTTGTTTGTCTAAAAGATCCATTTAACTTTAGAGTTGGACGTCCATTTTCATTATTATCATTTGTTCGTTTAGGACATCCATTTTGATCATCTTTTTGTTCATATTCATATAAATGGCTATAATCTCCGAAAAATTCTTCTTCTATTTCTTCTATTTCTTTTATATTACAAAATTCTTCTTCTGGATTACACTCCGACTTTATCACCTCTGAATTATTAGACCCAATTGTTTCGTCTAATTTGACTACTCCGAAGAGCCCTTCTTCAAAAAGGTCAAGAAATTTTTCGATTTCAAAATACATATTATGGAAATAGGATTTCTCTATTTCGTGAAATACATCCTCACGAAGCGTTCTAAATTCGTCTGTGTTCTTAGACGGGTCGTCGTCATCGTCAATAAACGTTCCATAGTGCTCAGCATAGTCTTGTTTTATTTTCAATAAATTTATCATCATTACCTGCAATTCATACCCTACGTCAGCTAATTCTTGACGTAATTCGCAAAGTATATGTATATTTTTCGCTTTTTTTTTTATATAGGAAGATTGAATAGAATCAAAATCTTTAAAACCTTTAAAAGAAAGTAAAAGAGGGTTACCAACGAAATTTTCTTTATATGCATTTTTATATATAGGAAATCTACATAAAAATAGACTATCTCTTTTTGAGAATATATTAAAAAAATCCATATTAAATAGATCTAAATGTTCTATAAGATAGCTATTTACTTTTTTATGGAGTTCCCTCTCGTTAGTGATTTCATCTTTTATTTTTATACCTATTTCAACCATTAATAGTTGAACCGTTTCCAAACTTCGAGAAATAATGTCTTGCAACATTTCAAGAGGTAATTTTTTACCAGCATAAAAATAATGTGTCAAATATTCTCTTTTTTTCTTATCTATCACAACCCTAAGGATATTAACAATAGTATTGTTGAATCCTACTAACGTTTTAAACGTCTTATAAGAATTATTATAATATTTATGAGAAATTATGTCGTAAAATAATTTCGAAATCTCTCGAACCGCTACAATGTTAAAAAAATGCATCTTATCTTTTTTACCTAGAAGATCTAGAGAAGAGAAATCTTCATCCATGGGGAACCAAGTACCAGAATCAATTAAAAGATCAATTCGATCTGAACTAGTCATTAGCAGAGTTTCTCCACATTGTGGACAAACACCTTTGAATTCTTCTACTAACGATTTAGTATATGTAACGTTCTCACAATTTTCGCATAAAACCCACAAATGCTTATATTTTTTTTGATCGAATATGTCTTTTTCAACTTTTTCTTCAATATAGTCACGATCCTTGTTTTCTTCACCCATTTTACTTGTCTCCTTTATTTCATCGTTAATGTACAACTTTTAAATTTTACACAATAGCATAATTAAATATTGAAATAGATACTTTGAATTGTTGGATTGGAAGTCCATTCTACTGTATTATCTCATTTACCTTCTTCGTGGACAAAGCTGATTTACGAATTAGCTATCATCTAGATAGATTAGAAGAAATTAGATAAATCTGTTAAATCATGAAGATTTAATTTATTTTGTCCAAAACAACATTTCGGACACCATGGTTAGGGACTATAAGAAATTGTATCCCTTCCGAACCAACCCCTCACCGAATGATCCATGATTTATATCTAGAAGTTATTTCTAGATAGAGGTAAATATTTATACCTAGGTATCTATTCCCATCCATTCAGTATTCGGCTCAATCTTAAAAGATTGGGCCGAGTTTGGTTCGATTAAGGGACCAAACAGACGAAAGTCCGTTGATTACTTACTTGATTACAACGTATCAATCGTATCAAATTCAAATTTGATCTCTTTCCATACTTCACAAGCGGCAGCTAATTCAGGACTCCATTTAGTAGCTTCGCGGATCACTTCATTACCTTCACGAGCGAGATCACGTCCTTCATTACGAGCTTGTACACAAGCTTCTAATGCGACCCGATTAGCTACTGCACCAGGTGCATTTCCCCAAGGATGTCCCAAAGTGCCTCCACCAAACTGTAATACAGAATCATCCCCAAAGATCTCGGTCAGAGCAGGCATATGCCAAACGTGAATACCTCCTGAAGCTACAGGCAGGACACCCGGCATAGAGACCCAATCTTGAGTGAAATAAATACCACGACTTCGGTCTTTTTCAATAAAATCATCACGCAATAAATCAACAAAACCCAAAGTAACTTCTCGTTCTCCTTCAAGTTTACCTACTACAGTACCAGCGTGAATATGGTCTCCACCAGACATACGCAGTGCTTTAGCTAGTACACGGAAATGCATACCATGATTTCTTTGTCTGTCAATAACTGCATGCATTGCGCGGTGAATGTGAAGAAGTAGGCCGTTGTCTCGACAATAATGAGCCAACGAAGTATTTGCCGTGAAACCTCCAGTCAAATAGTCATGCATGACGATAGGAACTCCCAATTCTCTGGCGAATACTGCTCTTTTCATCATTTCTTCACATGTACCTGCAGTAGCATTCAAGTAATGTCCCTTAATCTCACCCGTTTCAGCCTGAGCTTTATAAATTGCTTCTGCACAAAAGCAGAAACGATCTCTCCAGCGCATGAATGGTTGGGAATTCACGTTTTCATCATCCTTGGTAAAATCAAGTCCACCACGGAGACATTCGTAAACGGCTCTACCATAATTTTTGGCAGATAGGCCCAATTTTGGTTTTATAGTACATCCCAGCAAAGGACGACCATATTTGTTTAATTTATCTCTTTCCACTTGGATACCATGTGGTGGGCCTTGGAAAGTTTTTGAATAAGCAGGAGGAATTCGTAGATCTTCCAGACGTAGAGCTCGTAGGGCTTTGAATCCAAAGACATTACCTACAATGGAAGTGAACAGGTTAGTCACAGAACCTTCTTCGAAAAGATCTAAGGGGTAAGCTACATAGGCAATAAATTGATTTTCCTCTCCAGGAACGGGTTCGATATCATAGCATCGTCCCTTGTAACGATCAAGACTGGTAAGTCCATCGGTCCAAACAGTGGTCCATGTACCAGTGGAAGATTCGGCAGCTACTGCTGCTCCCGCTTCCTCAGGGGGCACTCCCGGTTGAGGAGTGACTCGGAATGCTGCCAAGATATCAGTATCTTTGGTCTGATATTGTGGAGTATAATAAGTTAGTCTGTAATCTTTAACACCAGCTTTGAATCCGACACTTGCTTTAGTCTCTGTTTTTGGTGACATAAATAAGTCCCTCCCTATGATTTATTAGTTAATAGCTCTTATCAAGAACGAGGTCTACTCGACATGAGTGTGGAACGTAAAGAATTCTAATATGCAAAACAAAACAATTTTATCCTTTATTATTTTCAAATAATATTGTATCATGTTATGTATGTATGATGCAACCCAATTTCTTATTTCTATTGACCCGAGGACTTTTCTATTTTATTTTTTAAGTATCTAAAGGTCATTAATTTGACTTCTATTCATAAGTGTAGAAAACTATATTAATATATATAGATATATAGAAGAAGCATATATTAATAGAATTAATAATTAAATACGAAAAAAATGAGAAATGTACATAAAAATACATAAAAAAAAAATAAAAAAAATGGAATATGGCTCAATTTAAATATTTCCCAGAGGGTATGGGCAATACGGGGAAATCTAGGTATCGACAACTCGAAGACTTCTTTATTATCGTTATGTATCTACTTCGAATAAAAATATTGCGTAGATATTACAATTTATTTTGGCAAAATAGCATCAACAGCCTCTAGTCGTGTTCTAGCTCTTTTGAGAGCTACATCAGCTTCGATTGCTTGTTTCTTGCCTTCAGCTCGTCCAAGATCAACTTTAGCTAATCTAAAAGTTTCCTGAGCCTCTCGAGGATCAATGTCAATACCTCTTTCTGCATTATTGACCAATAATGTGATTTCATTATTGTCTATCTTAGCAAAACCACCCATTAAAGCCATAGTCGACCACTGGGCATTGAGACGTATTTTCATCACTCCTATATCCAAAGCTGTTACAATTGCAGTATGATTGGGTAACACACCAATTTGACCACTGTTGGTAGTTAGAATTATTTCTTGAACTTCTGAATCCCAAACAACTCGATTGGGAGTCAGTACACGAAGATTTAGGTTCATTTTATAATATTAAATTTCTTTGAAGTTCATAGCCTTCGCGGTAGCTTCATCAATGTTACCCACTAAATAAAAAGACTGTTCAGGGAGACCATCTAATTCTCCTGAAAGGATCATTTGAAAACCTCTAATTGTTTCTACTAAACTAACATATTTACCGGGGGAACCAGTGAATACCTCTGCTACAAAAAAAGGTTGTGACAAAAACCTTTCAATTTTTCGTGCTCTTGCTACGGTTAAACGATCTTCTTCTGACAATTCATCCAGTCCAAGAATAGCTATAATGTCTTGAAGTTCCTTATAACGTTGCAAAGTTTGTTTAACTCCTTGCGCAGTTTCATAATGTTCTTCGCCCACGATCGAAGGTTGGAGCATAGTCGACGTTGAATCTAATGGATCTACCGCTGGATAGATCCCCTTGGCAGATAATCCTCTTGATAGTACAGTAGTAGCATCTAAATGTGCGAATGTTGTAGCAGGAGCAGGATCAGTCAAGTCGTCTGCAGGTACATAAACTGCTTGAATGGAGGTTATAGATCCGTCTTTGGTAGACGTTATTCTCTCTTGCAAAGAGCCCATTTCCGTACTAAGAGTTGGCTGATAACCCACAGCGGAAGGCATTCTGCCTAATAATGCTGATACCTCCGATCCTGCTTGGACAAAGCGGAAGATATTGTCAATAAATAAGAGTACGTCTTGCTTATTGACATCTCGGAAATATTCAGCCATGGTTAGAGCAGTTAAACCAACTCTCATACGAGCTCCTGGTGGTTCATTCATTTGACCATATACCAGAGCTACTTTGGATTCTGATATATTTTGCTCATTAATTACTCCCGACTCTTTCATTTCCTTGTAAAGATCATTTCCTTCACGGGTACGTTCTCCTACTCCGCCAAATACAGAAACACCTCCATGAGCCTTAGCAATGTTGTTGATTAATTCCATAATCAACACTGTTTTACCCACTCCAGCTCCCCCGAATAATCCAATTTTTCCTCCACGGCGGTAAGGAGCTAAAAGATCCACTACTTTAATGCCTGTTTCAAAAATTGAAAATTTTGTATCCAACTGTGTAAAGGCGGGAGCAGATCTATGAATAGGAGATGTTGTTAGAGCATTTACAGGACCTAAATCATCGACAGGTTCCCCAAGAACATTAAAAATTCTTCCGAGAGTAGTTTCACCAACTGGAACACTCAGTGGAGCTCCTGTATCAATTACTATCATTCCTCTCATCAAACCATCTGTAGCACTCATAGCTACAGCTCTAACCTTATTATTTCCTAATAATTGTTGTACCTCACAAGTAACACAAATTGGCTGACCATTTGTGTTATTATCCTTAACAATTAATGAATTGTAAATTTTAGGCATATTACCTGGAGGAAAAGATACATCTAGTACTGGGCCGATAATTTGAGCAATGCGTCCTGCCTTCTTTTCTACAAGTGCGGAAACCCCAAGAACAAGAGGATTGGTTCTCATAATAATATAAAATAAATAAAAAAGGAGATTGATTCAAATTGCTAATACTAGCAAAAAAGTATAAAAAAACACAAAAATATTCTATACTGAGTTGATCAGTCAATAATAACTGAGAGTGAAGTTACCACTTTTAACTTACTTAGTAATCTCTTTTCTTTATAAAGTTCAACTTCGATAATGATCTGGAAATACATTCATTATTTAACATGAAAATGTAGAAAAACTTATTAGATGCCATTGAGTTATCAATGGCATCTAATAAGTTTTTCTACTATTGGATTTGAACCAATGACTCTCGCCGTATGAAAGCGATACTCTAACCACTGAGTTAAGTGGGTTATTTATAATCATAGATAGAGTCGTAAACGATTATAGGTAGAATTAAACATATTAAACAATATGCCCCTAACTAAATAGTATAATATACATCTTGACAAAAATTAACTATTTTGTTAGTATATTTTCAAAAGGGCTATAGCTCAGCTTGGTAGAGCACCTCGTTTACACGTGCGCCAATGGTTTTCAGGAGATTTTATTCGTTCGTCCAATCCATAAAATATTTATTAAATAGTCTTACTCGGAAGAACAATAGCATGACAAAGATGAAGTTAGTTCTGATTAAAACTATAAATCTAGTTGATATGGTAAATTTCGGGTTCATTCAATGTAAGGCGTAATGAGTAGAATACGGATAATTATTCTTTTAGCTCTATGACACTTTGAGGTGTATAAAGTGTCATATGAGTAAATGCTATGTCTGAGCATGACAGACCTACGTCAAGGGAACCTTTTGAATAACTTTGGGATTGCTTCTGACAAGACAAAATTTGCGTTTGAAGCAAACGGAGCCATATTATTATTTTTATGGAAATAAAAGAATGATCAGACTAACTGATCAATCCACTAATTAATGAAAGAGCCCAATGCCATAAAAATGCATGTTGGGTTCTTGGAACAGTTCAAATCATTTTGATAATAAGAAGTTTGATCTGTTCTACCGAGAAGGTCTACGGTTCGAGCCCGTATAGCCCTATACAGTTCGGAAACTCTTATATTCCGCCTATTTCTTATTGTCTCTATGACCCAGTGATTTTCATTTATAAATATCTTTTTATTATTCATTTAAAATTTTTGAAAACTTAGGTTGATTCGCCCTTGAACATTTTCTCCCAATACTGTTGAATATTAAGTATTTCGGTTGATAGATCCGAGAGCCTCAAATTTATTATAATTGTCTCATCATCTAGTTAAGTATAAGACATAGGATTTGATAGTCCTTTAACCTTACGAGATATACCCAAAAAGACATAATTAAATTTATGGATACATAAGCCTTTTTTTCCTCCGAGAGATTAATAGGTTCCGCGCAAATGGCATATTTATTATAGACTCACTCCATCTGAATATGGAACAAATGGATAAAGCTTGTTGACGCATCCTGCATCATTCGAAATAACGACCCTGAAAAAAATTGCCCTATCTCGATAGAACATAGATCTAAAAAAAAAGATCTCTAAATTCCCTTACATCAACTCATGTTGATGACACGTTACAACTCGTGTCAACGTGGGGTCTGCCGAACTGCAAGGGTTCTATTAGAACCCTTTACTAAAAAGGAAACATTGTTATCGTTCGGCGATGATTCTTCAAGTATATAAAGAATCGATACGAAAGAGGAAAAAAAAATTAAAGTAACGATATTAACTATTACTTATATCGTTATAAGTCACGAACGAAACATAAATGAATATGAATCCATGATGTTCGGGGGATAGAGGAACGATGTCTAAATTGACAATATTAAAAATAAGACTCTTTATCTATTTCACAGGAGTCTATTTATGTATATATTTTCCGAATATTATACTTTTTGGATATATTTAGTAATATGTATCCTTATTCCGATTCTAGCATTCTCAATTTCTATAGCTTTGGCTCCCATAAGTAAAGGGCCGGAGAAAGCAACTAGTTACGAATCAGGTATAGAACCAATGGGAGATACCTGGATCCAATTTAGGATTCGTTATTATATGTTTGCTCTAGTTTTCGTTGTTTTTGATGTGGAAACAGTATTTCTCTATCCGTGGGCTATGAGTTTTGATATTTTGGGTATATATACATTTATAGAAGCTTTTATTTTCGTGCTTATCTTAATTATTGGTTTAGTTTATGCATGGAGAAAAGGAGCATTGGAATGGTCTTAACTTCCAGATTTTGGGGTGGTAGAAGGGAAGTAGAAAATTATATAAAGCCAGCCATAAATCCTGTAGAGTCACTTCTACTTGATCAATCAATTCCGAATTCAGTGATTTCAACTACTCTAAACGATCTCTCAAATTGGGCAAGACTCTCTAGTTTATGGCCGCTACTTTATGGTACTAGTTGTTGTTTCATCGAATTTGCTTCATTAATAGGTTCACGATTCGACTTTGATCGTTACGGTTTGGTACCAAGATCTAGTCCTAGACAAGCCGACCTCCTTATAACAGCTGGAACTGTGACCATGAAAATGGCTCCTTCTTTAGTGAGATTATATGAACAAATGCCCGAACCAAAATATGTAATTGCTATGGGAGCTTGTACTATTACAGGAGGAATGTTTAGTACAGATTCTTATAGTACTGTTCGCGGAGTAGATAAGTTAATTCCTGTGGATATCTATTTGCCGGGTTGCCCTCCTAAACCAGAAGCTATTATAGATGCTATAATAAAACTTCGTGAAAAAATAGCTCAAGAAATATCTGAAGATAGGACCGAGTCTCAGCAAGTACAGAGGTATTTCACTAGAAAGCATAGGTTTAATATTGGACCTAAAAATGAAGGGGAGAAGTTTTTTCATCAATCTTATGAATCTCCATTCAAATCGACTTTAGAGATACCCTCCAAAACGTCTGAATCCATTTCAGAGATACTCTTTGAAAAACTTGAAAATAGATAGATAGAGAACTCTATCTATCTAATTGGCTAATGAATAATCGTTAGTAGAAAAGTAGAAAGTAACGAGTAGGAAATAAAAATACACTTGAAAATTTTTTTGCAAATGTCAAATCTTTATACAGATACTTTGACAATAAATAGTAATCAAATGAAGGGTCGATTGTCTGTTTGGCTAGCCAAGCATAAGTTAGCTCATAGACCTTTAGGTTTCGATTACCAAGGCACAGAGACGCTACAAATCAAATCTGAGGATTGGGCTTCTATAGCCGTTGCCTTATATGTTTATGGTTTTAATTATCTCCGTTCTCAGTGTGCCTATGATGTAGCACCAGGGGGATTATTAGCTAGTGTATATCATCTTACGATAATAAAGGTTAATACAGATCAACCCGAAGAGGTGTGTATAAAAGTTTTTGTCCCCAGGGACAATCCCAAAATCCCCTCTGTTCTACGTATTTGGAAAGGTGCTAATTTCCAGGAACGGGAATCTTATGATATGTTGGGAATCCTTTATGAGAGTCATCCATGTCTCAAACGTATATTGATGCCTGAAAGTTGGATTGGTTGGCCTTTACGCAAAGATTATATTGCACCTGATTTTTATGAGATACAAGATTCTCATTGAATTGAGATACAAGATTCTCATTGAATCGAATAAAAGTAAAAACTTAGATCTATCTTTTTTAGAGTTTATCTGTCTTCTTATGGAATAAGATAACACAGACTCTGGCCGCAATCAGCAATCAAATTATTATTCATTTTTATTATCCTATATCCTTGAATGAAAGAAGGATGTATAAAATATTTTATTTACACATCAAAGACATTTTTAAACTATACCACGCACATTTATTTCATGTACGAAAATGAAAGCTACAATTAGAACTTATACTAATTTAAGTTTAAAGTTTAATATCAGTTCTTTAGTTTTATTATATGGTACATACATAATATTTATATTCGATTAGGACAGAGAAGACACATTAAAAATAAAAAATGTAAATGCTTTTCCCAGCATATGTATATGTCTACATGCACGTAGACATATATCTACATGCATGAATTATACTCATCTATACACATGATCTATTAAATAATGTAAATAATAGGGTATAGATACTATATTATACCTAGTATATAATCTATACGGTTCCGCATGCCAGGAACCAGATTTGAACTGGTGACACGAGGATTTTCAGTCCTCTGCTCTACCAACTGAGCTATCCCGACTCTTCCCTGTTTATCATCCTAGCGCAGAACCTGCGCTCAGGTCAACTAAAAAGACAAAAGAAAATCCTTTTTTTTATTTCCCTTTTTAAATTATACTTTTGGATTGGTAAGTTACCATTATAAATTTCTATTATAAATTTAAATTGTATGTATAATACAATTATACATACACAAATGTTATATCTGACAAAATGTATGAGTTGATCTTACGATCAACCTTTCTAAATTTATGGGAATATAGCTCTATATTCTGGATTGCTTATAAAATTGTCAAGAGTAATAATATTTGATCTTTCTTTAATTCGGAAATACACCTGGGGATAGAGGGACTTGAACCCTCACGGTTTATAAAACCAACGGATTTTCCGACTACTGCAATTTGCATTGTTGTTGTTGGCATTTACATGTAGAATTGGACTCTATCTTTATCCTCGTCCAATAATTCAAAAATGGAATAAATTCTATTTATTTCTTAATTGAATTACTTTAATTAAGTATTCATTAAGCTAGGCAAGCCTAGAACAACTCAAGTTCTAATCGTTGAAACAAGTTTTAACGATGATACAGAACACTTTCAAAGTTTTCAATAACATACTACACTCTGTAGATAGAATATTGGTTCAAATTCAAATGATATTAAGTCGTTAGAATATCTTCCGTTGAGTCTCTGCACCTATCCCTTTTCTATAAAATAAAATTATTGTTCCTATAATACGGATTTGGATCAGGATTGCCCATTCAAAATATTCCAGGGTTCCCCTGTATTTGGAAGCTATCACTTAGTAAGTTTCCATACCAAGGCTCAATTCTATTAAGTCCGTAGCGTCTACCAATTCCGCCATATCCCCTTATTGGCGAACGAAATCATGAGATAATCGGATCTCATAAATTTCATTTAAATTGATTTGGTGGATATTAGTTCAAGGGTGGGATACCCTCTGTTACTTCTTTATCTTTCGACATCTCCAGTCTAATCGAGACTGAAAATTATTATACTATTTCTTTATTTTCTATGCAAGTATTTTATTTTCTACTTTTGTTTGATTCGGACTAGTGAAACTATTGACAGCAATTTATTTTCAATATTACTATTTGTCCCATCTGGGACGAAAGGATTCGAACCTTCGCAATAGCAGGACCAAAACCTGTTGCCTTACCGCTTGGCCACGCCCCATTCTTATATGATGAATGCATATAAGATCCTATATCTTGTTTATATATTCAAAACAAGGTTCCATTCTAATCTGAATTGTATTATTCTTGTATTATTCTTATTAGATTTCTTATATAGAATATCTATTGTATATTTATTAATAGCTTTATTTTAAGTAATTCGGTTGGGGAACGGAAAAAGAAACAAGAATATCTATTAATTGGTCATTCTCTATCAGAATGGTAATAAAATTATTTATGAAGAAATGATCCCTTCCAACCCGAAAACTCAAAGTATAATCTTGCCAAATAATTTTGATTAATTGGCAAAATACTTTTGAGCTTTTACATCATTTTTATTGATCGGAGAATCAAAATGCCAGTTATACTCAACCTCAATATTTGTCTAGACGATGCCGCTTTTCATTTGAATAATCCATTTTTAGCCAAATTGCCCGAGGCTTATGCTATTTCTGATCCAATTGTAGATATAATGCCAATTATACCTTTGTTCTTTTTTCTCTTAGCCTTTGCTTGGCAAGCTGCCGTAAGTTTTCGATAATCTTAGCAAGAAGTATCGATTTCTTTTTATAAAAAAGAAACAATTAACTTGATGCAAAACTATTTAAATATTGTATCCATACTTTTATTCCATTTCCATATATTGATGGATCTTGGATCGCTGTCATTAACCAAATTTTCATTTTGTAGAATTAATTTTTCCTTGTTCTGCTGCTTATTTTGTGAAGCAGCAATTCTATTCTGGTTGCCAACAGATCAAAATACCTACCTCCCAGGCTCAATCCTTTTTAATTCGTCTTAGTCAGTTCCGAACCCCCATCATAGGGAGAGTTGGGGCTATTAGATATTGATGCAAATGACATAGAGGAAATATCCGTTAGATTTAATTGCAAAAAAAGGGGAGTAGGGAATCAATTTATTGATTCTGACGATCCTAAACTTGTTTAGGATAGTTGAACTAGGAGTTGAGCCCCTATTTCAACTCTTCAATCCCAAGCAAAGAGTAAATTAAAAAATATTTAATAAATTAATATTTTTAAATTTGATCTCCACACATAATGTGGAGACCAAAATCGTACCATTTTAGATTTAAAATGGTAATATTGCTTGGTATTGAAGTATCAATTATATGATTCAAAGATTGATGATCTATTCCTTTGTAACTCTAATAAGAATCCTGGAGATTAGATAATGCTTACTCTTAAGCTGTTCGTTTACACAGTAGTTATATTTTTTGTTTCTCTATTTATCTTCGGATTTCTATCGAACGATCCAGGACGAAATCCTGGGCGTAAAGAATAAAAAAGGTCTATAGGTTAAAAAATTTTAGGATTCATTTGAAGTGACTGAACGGAGAAAGAGGGATTCGAACCCTCGGTACAGATAGTCTGTACAACGGATTAGCAATCCACCGCTTTAGTCCGCTCAGCCATCTCTCCGAGATGGGAGATATAGAATGAATAGAGCTAAAATTTTGAAGCTAAAGACCACGAAAATACAATTGTATTGTTCATTCCGTTCTAAATTACTCTTCGATTTCTCTAGCCCGGCCAGTATCTGGCCAGGCTATGATCTTCCCTATATCAGGAATAATTGAATAAATTATTAATACAGTGCTTTACCTAATCTGAAAGCTAAAATGCTTGTTATAAAAGCAGCAAAAAGGGCTATCAAAATTTGACCTTCTGATATCATTTCTTTATTTCCTCTCCAATAACTTTTTAATTCATTATTTAGATAGAGCCCTCTATCTATTGATTTAGATAGAGCCCTCTATTTATTGTATTATTTTAATAATACAAGCTGTTCAAGGCTATAATCTGGATGAAATGTTGTAGATTGAAACTGGATAGATCAGATTAGGATGATAAAAGATTATAAAAAAATAAAAAAAAAGAATAATAATTATTTTTGACTTGACCCCCCCCTTTCTCTCTGCCATGGAGGAGCCGAATGAAATTTTCATGTTCGTTTCTGAATTAGAGGCGTTAATCGACGCCGACTATAACCCCTAGCCTTCCAAGCTAACGATGCGGGTTCGATTCCCGCTACCCGCTCATATTGCTTATTCAAAGCATTTTGTCGTAGGTAGCATTTCATTCGAAATTAATTTTTGATGCCCTACTATTCTTTCTCTTTATTTCCCGAACATAATCGTGGATGGATAAAAAGTCGAATTTGTTTTTCGATAAAGCGATAAAGTATTTCAATAAATTAATAAAAAAAAAAGATAGCGTCCATCGTCTAATGGATAGGACAGAGGTCTTCTAAACCTTAGGTATAGGTTCAAATCCTATTGGACGTAATCGTAATAATATTAATTCAATTGTTCAAGATTTAATATTGAAATGTAGCAAAGTTATTTTCTTTATTAATTAGGATAGGATCTTCTACCCTGTTCCGAACGATTTTTAAAAAATAAAGAAAGTATTATTTTTGTTCTCGAAGTAGAAAACGTTCGGTATTTTCTTGAATAGCTTCTTTTAAAAGAGTTTCTGCTTGTTCCGTGAATGTCCCAGTAGAACGTATAAGTTCTCCAAACTGGGGTTTATCTTTTAATAAATATTTGCGCAAATTAAGGATAAATTTTTTCACCTGTACAATTTCTAATACATCTAGATATCCGTTCGTTCCAGTATAAATCATAGCTATTTGTTCTTCCACTGTCAAAGGATCTGATTGAGATTGTTTGAGCAACTCGCGTAATCGTTGACCTCTTGCCAATTGATCTTGAGTGCCTTTATCAAGGTCAGAAGCGAATTGTGCAAAGGCTTCTAACTCTGCAAGTTGAGCTAACTCTAGTTTTAATTTTCCAGCTACTTGTTTCATAGCTTTCATCTGAGCCGCGGATCCTACTCTAGATACGGAAAGACCCACATTAATGGCAGGTTGAATTCCTGCATTGAATAGATCGGCTGATAAGAAAATTTGTCCGTCGGTAATGGAAATTACGTTAGTGGGAATATAAGCTGAAACATCTCCAGCTTGAGTCTCAACAATTGGTAAAGCAGTTAAGCTACCCCCACCTAACTGAGAATTTAATTTAGCTGCTCTTTCCAATAGACGGGAATGCAAATAGAAAATATCTCCTGGATAAGCTTCCCGGCCCGGTGGTCTTCTTAATAGAAGAGACATTTGTCGATAAGCTTGTGCTTGTTTGGAGAGATCATCATAAATTATTGATGTATGTTGTTCTTTATACATGAAATATTCGGCTAAAGCTGCTCCTGTATAAGGAGCAAGATATTGTAATGTAGCGGGAGAATCCGCAGTTTCCGATACCACAATGGTATAATCCATTGCGCCGCTTTTTTGAAAAGTATTAACTACCTGAGCTACGGAAGAGGCTTTTTGACCAATAGCGACATAAACACATATTACATTCTGATCTTTTTGATTGATAATTGTATCTGTAGCTACTGCCGTCTTACCGGTCTGTCTGTCCCCAATAATTAATTCTCGTTGACCGCGTCCTATAGGGATCATCGAATCAATAGCAATAAGACCCGTTTGAAGAGGTTCATATACAGAACGTCTTGAAATAATACCTGGAGCGGGAGATTCGATCAATCGAAATTCGGAAGCTGGAATTTTACCCTTACCATCAATAGGTCGAGCTAGAGCGTTTACAACACGACCCAAATAAGCATCACTTACTGGTATCTGAGCAATTTTTCCTGTTGCTCTCACGGAACTGCCCTCTTGGATCATTAAGCCATCACCCATTAATACAGCTCCAACATTATTTGATTCTAGATTTAGCGCAATGCCTACTGTACCATCTAAAAATTCTACTAATTCCCCTGCCATTACTTTATCAAGACCATGAATACGAGCAATGCCATCTCCTACTTGAAGTACAGTGCCAATATTAACAACTTTGACCTCGTTATTATATTGTTCAATCTGTTTACGTATCATACTACTAATTTCATCGGGTCGAATAGTTACCATTAATACTAAATAATTCTCTTTTTAAAAATAAGACCCATACTATATATATATATTTTTATTTTTTTTTTAAGAAAATAATTTAGTATATATTAAAGCTAATCAGTTATGTTTTTCATGGCTCTAAGCAGGCCGATATTATGATCGATCGTACGTAAATGTAACTCGCTATTCAAACAACTATTCAGAGTTCCTAGAGCTCTTTGTACAGCTTGGCGAGAAATTTGCTGTCGGACCTGTTCAATTGCTCTTTGTTGTTCAAAGTGAACAGTCTCATTCTTGAAATTCTCTAATTGTTCCAAATTAGCAGAAGCAACATTAATGAGATCCTCTTTTTCTTGCTCTATTTGAGAGTACCCATTTACCCGAATTTCGCGCGCTCTCATTTCTACTTCTCGTAAGCGAGCCCGGGCTTGCTCGAGCTGATCAGCAGCTCCTTTACATAGTTCTTCGGAATTCTGAATAGTACTCAATATTTTCTGTTTACGGTTATCTAATAGATTATTTAATGAAAGTAGATTATAAATTTATTCAACTTATGAATAGATAATCTCTTCCCAAACCGAACACGAACCTTTCGATTCATTCGGCTCTCCTGCTCGGCTTTTTTGGGAACAATCCCCTTTTATTGTTTCCACCAAGCTTGCCCTTTCCGTTCATATTATCTAATATCTAATAATAAGATCAATCTATCAAAGACCGAAATCTCCGAAGGGCTCTTTTGCCGAAAGGCTTTTTTAAAAAAGTTGTTGTTATTTTATTTTTTCCTTTTCATTCGTATTTCCTCTTTATCTTTTCTTGAATAAATTCCCTTCTGTGTAGGTCGTCAGTTCCGCACTGAAACCAAAAAATTTGGATGGGAGATTAGAACTATTTTTCAGTAGATAGATCGAATCATTCCATTGATATGAATGTTATATATCGGATCAATCTCCAACTGTGTCTTTGAACCCATCTCATATTGACACAGCGGTGGAAAGAATACCCTGTTGTGCTTGGACTTCAAGCAGTTTAGCTTTAACCATTCTAAAGATTCTCCCTTATTGGTTTATATCTTTTCCAACCAATTACGAAATGCTATAGTTCTTCCATGATTTATCGTTTAGAAGTAATTCGTTGAGATCATGCACTTTTCTATCTACAAAGTGCAGCTGGTTGGACCCAACTATATTATTCAAATATACAACTCGCACACACTCCCTTTCCGAAATAGATCAGTACACCAAGTACCACACTTAGATTTATTATATTTGTTTCTAAAATATTGGTATTTAACCCGAAACCCCCAACGGAGGGCCAATAAACTAGGGAAATGAAAGAATCAGTTACATTTTTCATACGCTCTCCCCTCATAGATAACGATATTTAACTTTTACAAAGTTTTTTCTATGACTCGACTCTATTATTCCAGTTTTGGATAAGGAAATTTTAAGTACTTAGTTAGTCCCAGGTCCCATATAACTGTGAATAAGGATACAATTATAAAACATTATTTGAACCAGCCCTCCCCTATTGGCTGAACTAGGAAATGACTAGAGGAGGGTACTTAGAATCCCGACGGGTACAGATTTTTTTTTTACAAGATCAAACGAATGGATTAGCAAATAAAAGTGCTAACGCTACAACTAATCCATAAATAGTTAAAGCTTCCATAAAAGCTAAACTTAACAGTAAGGTACCCCGTATTTTACCCTCCGCTTCTGGTTGTCTCGCAATACCTTCAACAGCTTGTCCCGCAGCAGTGCCTTGACCAATGCCAGGTCCAATAGAAGCGAGGCCTACGGATAATCCAGCAGCAATAACAGAAGCAGCAGAAATCAAGGGATTCATAGTAATCTCCTCTTACTAAGGTTTATAAATGGTGGATAATACGATAGATCTATTGATTTGATTGTTCGTTCAGGTTCAACTAGAGAAGAATTTAAATAACGATATTAAAAAAAATTAAAATACCCTTATTTATTCTTTTTTTTATGAAACAGAAGCCTATTTTTATTCTTTTTTTAGTTAGGGAATAAAAAATCCTGCGTAAGAACTTATTTTTATAGAAAAATTCTATAGATATATTAACATATTTAGATAATATATGCATATACATAGTATCATATACTACAAACTATATACATAAGATATAAGATATATGTATCCCTTCGGGGTCAATTTATTGTTCCATATCGGAGTACATATCAACAAGCTCCGTGAACTTGTTCCATTTTATTTATAGATATGAATCTACAAATATTATTTATTCTATCTAGTAATTTTCTATTAATCCGCTAGTAGTTTACTGATCCTAAATCTTTATACTAATACCTTATACATTAAGGGATTTGAATCCTTGGGTATATAATAATAAAAATGGAAAGAACATTCTACATCCCATTATTATATAAAATATAAAATAATTTATAAGTTCGAAGATTAGAAAAGATTAAGTCCAATCTAATTAGAATTAATGATGATTCTCCATGGATTCACCTATATAAGCTGCAGCCAGAGTTGCAAAGATTAAAGCTTGAATACCACTTGTAAATAATCCTAGAAACATTACAGGTATAGGAACCACTAAAGGTACCAAAGAAACAGGAACGGCAACTACCAATTCGTCAGCTAATATATTCCCAAAAAGTCGAAAACTAAGTGATAGAGGTTTTGTAAAATCTTCTAATATATTAATTGGTAAAAGTATTGGGGTTGGTTGAATATATCTCCCAAAATAGCCTAAACCCTTCTTTGTAAGACCTGCATAAAAATAGGCTACTGATGTGAGCAAAGCTAGAGCCACCGTAGTATTAATATCATTTGTAGGTGCGGCTAACTCCCCATGAGGCAATTTAAGAATTCCCCAAGGGAGAAGAGCACCCGACCAGTTAGAAACAAAGATAAATAGGAACATAGTTCCTATAAAGGAAACCCAGGGACCATATTCTTCTTCGCCAATCTGAGTTCTAGCCAAGTCCCGAATAAATTCGAGAACATATTCAACAAAATTTTGAGCTCCGGTCGGAACGATTTGTGGATCTCGAACAGCTATAGTAACTGAACTTAATAAGATAGCAATTACAATCCAGGAAGTTATAAGTACCTGTGCATGAACTTGAAACTCCCCTATTTGCCAATAAAAATGTTGACCTACCTCCACAATGGATATCTCGTCAAAATGATTTAGCGTATTAATATAAAATTGTATAATATCCATAGTTCTCTTTACAAAAATTTTTTAATTTCAAAAAGAAATGATTTTGGTTCAATGACCGATTCCTAAATTATTTCACTATCATCGGCTATGAAATAGAATAATGGAATGGTTATTTGATTAAGGAAATTTCTTGATTTTAATAAGAATAGATTATTCTAATCTATTCTCTAATATTTTGGAATAGTAGCCAACTCAGTATCTAGCTTACCGTTTTTAATTAAAAATTAACCTTTTATATAACCTCTCTACCCGCGCGAATTGCTGAAGTTAATTTTTTTAGGATCAATCGGATGGGTCCTCTACCATCATCATTGGTTGGAATTGGGATATCCACGAGATCTGGGTCACAATCTGTATCAACTAAGCAAATTGTTGGAATGCCCAAAGTTATACATTCCCGAATGGCGGTCGATTCTCCTTTTTGATCGAGAATTATTACAATATCGGGCAATTTTGCCATGTATTTAATCCCACCTAGATATTCCTGCAATTTGTTCAATTCTCTCTTTAATAGTGCTGCTTCTTTCTTTGTAAATCGATCGAATCCTCCCGTATTTTTTTTTTTCATCAAATTTTTTAATTTTTCAAGTCTTGCTTTTGTAGTGAACCAATTAGTTAACATGCCCCCTAGCCATTTTTTATTGACATAATGACATCGAGCTGCTAAAGCAGCTAATTTAGTAGCATCAGCTCCTGGATTTTTTGTGCCAACTATCATAAATTGTTTTCCTCTCCTTGCTCCATCAAAAACAAAGTCACAGGCTTCTGATAAAAAACGAGCAGTTTTAGTCAGATTTATAATATGCATATCTTTACGATCTTTAAAAATGTAAGGTGCCATTTTAGGATTACATTTTCTAGTCTGATGACCCAGATGAACTCCTACTCCTATCATTTCCTTCAAGTTGATGTTCCAATTTTTTCTTTTCGTCATTTTATTTTTATTCTTTCTTTTTACTATTAACTGTAATATCTACATTCCGATGGAATGGATTAAAAAAGATTGCTTGCCCCGTATCGTACGGGATAGAAAATATCCATTTCATTTTCTATCTTTATTCTAAAACTGAAAATGAATCTAACAATAAAAATTAATATAATAATAAATTCCTCTATTTCTAAAAGTTATTTACCTCTTTTTTACTGGTCGTTTCAATTTTTTCTTTTTTACTAATTTTTTTATAACTTTTTTTTTTTTTTGCTTAACGGACAAAACAGAGACTTCTTTATATTGATGATGAGATAAAATCTCTTTCACTTTGTTGCTAAATAGATTTTTATTCTCCGTTCCCGGATCCATTTTGTTCCGTTTTCCCAAACGGTTGAATCCAGTACCGACAGGTATAATATCCCCCAGAATAACATTTTCCTTCAAGCCTTTCAACCAATCAATACGACCTCGAAGAGCAGATTTAGCTAGGACCCGAGCAGTTTCCTGAAAACTCGCTTCTGACAGAAAACTTTTAGTATTCAGAGATGCCTTTGTTATTCCCAATAAAATTGTTCGATAATTGATTGCCTTTTCTAGAGCACGATCCATTCTTTGCGCTTGTGATAATCCAACTAGTTCCCCAGGTAAAAAAACATTACCCAATCCATTTTCCAAATTTCCATTTTCCGAATTGTCCACATCTACAATTAAAACTTTTGATGTCATTTGGCGTACAATAATTTCTATATGTTTATCAGAAATTTGTACTCCCTGGGATCGATAAACCCTTTGAATTTTATTGACCAACTGAATCTGACTATGCTCCATAGTTATCCTAACACTGATGAATGACCCCCAAAAGTTTCCAAGAGATCTTGCCAGGTTCTTGTTCAATTTTTTAAAACTTTTTTTGCGATTTTTCGATATTGAAGTAGTCGAACGGGCTTCTGACAATTGTTCAACTTTAGGAAGACCTTGAATTATATCATCGGATTTTAATCTTTCGTATAACAGAGTTATCAATGTATTTCCTTCGTAAATAATTTTTCCATAATCACCATGAAGAGTTGCTCCTCGAGTACCCAAGTAGGGTTTAGCTAATCTAATGACTAAAGACTCCTCATGAACGGCTATAATTTGACCAGATGCGTGGAGTGGTTCATCTTCGGATATCCATACACTTTCACAAAGAAATTGTCCAGGACTAACTACTGAAATTTTTTTTTTACAAAAATAGGATAAGGAGGAGTACAAATTAAATTTGACTAAATTGGAAATAATATTCCTGCATGAATCCAATTTATAAATTCCCGCCTTTTCATCCATAAAATAGCATTTAGCTACTTGCAGAATATTTGAGTAATAGCCAGAAATTGAACGGTTATTTAGTAAGAATGTATTATAAGTTATGAAATGGGAGTATGGGAAATGATTAGCAATACTATGTAAATGACCCAATAGACCTGACAATTCAATTATTTGTATAATTGGATCCTTCCTAATTAATTTTTTTACTGTATTTAAACCTTTTGAATCGTTAACTAGAACGATTTGCAAAAAATCGAAAGGGGAAAGAACCATAAAAGATTCACCTTTTTTATTCTCATTAGGTAATGAACGAATAGTTCCCTTACTAAGTAACTGACTTTTATCATTGGAATAAAAAAGATTATTATAGTCTAATTTGTTATGAAACATAAATTTGGAACTTGCTTTATTTTCCCTATTAATATCCACTTGATCTTGATCTTTAAGAAATGTATAAAAAGGTACTACAACAGATTTGTACATACTTCCCGATAATACCCATAAATGAGTTGTCTTCAATATAAAATTGGACATAGGGATACTCCGGTGCATTTCTCCTGTTAGGTCAGAATATATATGTTTCTCCACTTTCTCTTTGAAGGGAGATGTTTTAGCACGAACTTCGGCAATAACTTGTTCTGATTCCACGAGTTGATGATTCTGAATGAAGAGCAAACTTTCTGGTGGAATGGTTAAGTTTTGTACTTTATCTTTACTATCAATAGTCACGCATAAACTATTATGACATATATAAGCAGGATGCCCATGACGTGTACGTGTAGGATAAACCAAATTTTCATTGAATTCAATTTTTCCAGTAAAAGGGGCTCGTATATGTTCTGCAATATCACCTGTAAATACCCCACCAGTATGAAAAGTCCTTAATGTTAGTTGAGTTCCTGGTTCTCCAATTGATTGGCCTGCAATAATACCGACTGCTTCTCCTAATTCGATTAAGTTAATATGAGTTGTACTCCGACCATAACACAATTGACAAATCCACGATATACTTTTGCAAGTAAAAGGGGTTCGTATATATATTGGTTGTGTTTGGAGGTTTTGTAATTGATTGGCAAGTTCAATCCCAATATCTTGATTACGCATGGCAATACATCTCCCATTTATATATATATCGTCTGCTAACACACGACCAATTAGTGTTTGTAGAACAATTTTATTTTTGATTATTTCTCGATCTTGAATGAGACTTACAAAAAGACCTTGGATAGTGCCACAATCTGCTTTACGCACAACGATGTGTTGTACTACTTCAACAAGTCTACGTGTGAGGTATCCAGCATCTGCTGTTCGTATAGAAGTATCCACAACTCCTTTACGAGCACCATAACAGGAAATAATATATTCAGTTAAGGAGAGTCCTTCACGTAAATTTCCTTGAATCGGTAAATCAACGATTTTTCCGTGAGGATCTGACATTAAGCCTCTCATACCTACTAATTGGTGAACCTGAGATGTACTTCCTCTAGCTCCCGAGAAGGACATCATATGTACTGGATTAAAAGGATCAGTCATCCTAAAATTTGGATTCATTTCTCGTCTCAAATATTCACTGGTAGCATGCCATATCTCGATCAATTGACGTAATTTTTCCACTGCATGTACATTCCCATAATCATGATGTTTTTCCGAAGCAAAACCCTGTTGCTGCGCATCTTGGATAAGCCATACTTTAGATGGCGTTGTTAAAAGATCATCAATTCCTAATGAAATAGCTGCATCAGTCGCTTGCTGGAAACCTGAAGTTTTGAGTTGATCTAATATATGTGATGTATATGCCATTCCAAATTGATTTACGAATTTGCTAATAAGCTGCTTCATAGCAGTTTTATTCATAACTTTATTATAAAAGGGCACTTCAAAGGGCACTTCGAAACAATTAGGTTCTGCCATAATAAAAATCTCCCATTTTTTTTTTTATTTTTGGGAACAGGATTCAACAATGGGTTCAAGCCGTACGGCTTCCTTGATCTGTATCTCTACATGAATGAAAGGATCATAAGACTAATAACATTAGATTCTGAATAGTGACATTTCTTGTTGGATATCATAAACCCACACGCCTTTTATAGCTTCTTCTATTTCTCGATTAAAACGAGAACGACCGACGGTTGTTCGAATATATTTATTCAGTATTTCTCCCATTTTACCTTTTCTTATTCTAAAATGTTCATAGATTTCGTGGAAGGTACCCAAAGATTCATATTGAACTTCGATAGGGACTTCTCGGTTTACTGAATTAATAATAGATATATCTATATCTCTCCCCCAACGGAGCCATAAAGGACTGTCTAAATCAATTCGTTTTTGTTGATAAGCTCTGAGCGCATCATCATAGCTAGAAAACGAAGGTGAAACGATCTTATTTTTTGAGTTATTTGGGTGATACCTATTTTCATAAATACCTTGATTTTTTTGAAGGGTTGATCTATAAAGTCCAAGAAGCATATCTTGAGTCGGTACGCAAATAGGATCTCCTATAGTTGGAGAGATAAGATTAAGATGAGAAAACATAAGTAAACGAGCTTCTACTTGAGCTTCCATCGATAGAGGTACGTGGACAGCCATCTGATCTCCGTCAAAATCCGCATTAAATCCTGCACAAACCAATGGATGTAAATGAATGGCAAGTTCTTCTATTAAAATAGGTATAAATGCTTGTATTCCTAATCTGTGTAAAGTAGGCGCTCGATTTAACAATATGGGATGTCTTTGCATAATTTGTTTAAGTACGTTCCATATAATGGGTCCCCTATCTCGAATTATAATTTTAGCAGCTCTTAGATTGGGAGCAATCTGTCGTTCAATTAGATCACGAATTAAAAATGCTTGAAAAAGTTCTATTGCGATTTCTCGGGGTAATCCACATTGATACAATGAGAGAAGGGGACCTACCACAATAACAGAACGACCTGAATAATCAACTCGTTTACCAAGTAAATTTTCACGAAATCTTCCTTCTTTGCCTTGGATGAAATCTGAGAACGATTTATAAGGCCTATCATGACTATCTCTCACTGGTTGTCCGCCGATGCCGTTATCAAGAAGTGCATCTACGGCTTCTTGGATTAATTTCTTTTGATCAATCAAGAAATCCGCCATTACAGATACACTATTATCTATGAAGTGGTTAAGAAGATTATTTCGACGGATAACTGTTTGATAAAGTTCATTGAGATCTGAACTAATCAGTCCAACTTCATCTAATTGAAACATTGGCCTCAGATCGGGAGGAAGAACTGGTAATAGGCATAAAACCATCCATTGTGGTTCTATATGTGCTTGAACAAAATATTGCGCTAATCTCATGCGTCTAACCAATAGATCTTTTCTTCTTCGAAGTTTTTGAAGTTCTTGCTCTTTAAATTTATCATACATCAATCCCTCCTCCTCTTCTACATACTGTTCTACATCCTCAGTCCCCGTAAAAAATATAGATATTATCTCGTCCAATCTCTTCCATTCCACATATGAACGATCTAGAATAATTTGTAAATCCAGACCAGCTAGTTGGTCTCTGATAGCTTTTCCCCCAGTGGCTATTTCTCTCTCTTGAAATAGCCCAAAATCAAAATCCCAAGAGAGATAATAAGCAGTAATCTCTGGCCAGGATTGATACTTAGATTTAAGTGAAGCCTGAAATCGCAATAAAGTTGGCTTATTAGCTATGGGCCTAGTAATACAAACATTTGGATAGGTTATTCTAGGATTTCCCCCCCTCAGAATCGGACATGAAAGTTTTCTCTCATCCGGCTCAAGTAACTATATAACTATAACAAAACGTAAAGTAATTTTGTATTATTATGCATAATTATTATTATGCATAATAATGTTTTTTGCTCTTAAATAAAATAGTTACTCTTTGCTCAAGTTACAAGTTCATTCAAATATTCGTTTACGATTCGTATTACAACATAAATACGGAATTATTGAGCAGTCTCCTCCCTTTTGAACGATACATTTCTTTGCTAAAGACCTTCAATTCATTTGAAACTCATAAGGGATTTACTTGTCTGTATCTCGTTCTATTTGATCCTGTAGGTTTCTGCTTTACTTCGATGGTTACAATACTTTTTGAAGCATATGTGCGATGAATAGACTCCTATAACCATATATTCTTTTTGGTCTCGAAGAAATAAAGGATAATCTGAAACAAAATGAACCATTCTTATAAGAAAAGAAGTGTTTTTACGAAGTCCAATTAGCAATTTAATATACAAGATATTAACCCTAGATTCATGCCTCTTTATCAACATCTCTGAGCTTCATGCTACTCTTCCCGAGGGACGTGTCAGAGCTAAGGGCATCCCAATTAGATTTAATAGGATGACAGTTTTAACGGATCTGTATTAATAGGAGTTTGTGATCAAGTCACACATCGCAGTATACTAGGTCTTCTAATTCTTTACGGGTTTTATCTAATAGATCCGCGATATAACTGGGACGCCGTTTGAAATACCAAATATGAACAACGGGGCATGCCAGTTTAATGTATCCCATTCGATATCTTCGAATTCGAGAATCCACAACAAGTTCAACTCCACATTGGGCACAAAAATTGGATTTGTGGTCTTCCTTTTCATTATCGATGACTCGAGATTTTCCACAAGCACAAACTCCTCTTTTCTTAGGCCCAAAGATTTTTTCACAAAATAACCCATCTCTTTCGGGTTCATAAGTTTTATAATCTAAAGTATAGTCTGTAGTCACTTCTCCAACTCTTTCTCCATTAGGTAAAATTCTTTCAGACCAAGCAAGAATCTGCTCGGGAGAAACTAATCCAATTCGAAGTTGTTGATGTTTATCCTGTTCACTCATAAAAAAAAATTTTGATTGATTTTGATCAAACTTCCTTCCTATCTATCTGAAAGTCTTTCTCAGATAGAATAGTATGATTCAATTCTAGAGCTAAAGATCGTAGTTCTCGACTGAGCAATCGGAAAGATTCTGTAGGAGTGCTAGATTTAGGCATTGGCTCTCCAGTGAGAATGGCACCAAATACTTTTTCACGAGCATCAATATGGTCAGATTTCAAAGTAAGCATCTCGTGTAAAATATAAGCAACACCAAAACCTTCTAGAGCCCAAACTTCCATTTCTCCTACTCGTTGCCCTCCTCGTTTGGATTTTCCTTTCAGAGGTTGCTGTGTAACCATTGTATAAGGTCCACTGGAACGTGCATGAATTTTGTCAGCAACTTGATGACACAATTTCGATATATAAGCTATTCCTATTGTAACAGGTTGTTCAAAAATTTCTCCTGTTCTTCCATCAATTAATCTATGTTTTCCAGGATGATCAGGTTCAAATACCCATGGATTAGCTGTTTGCTCGCTAGCTTTATAAAGCTCAGAAAACACTAGTTTTCTAGAAGCTTCTCGCTCGTATCTTTCGTCAAAAGGTGCTATTCTATAATGTTTGTTCATTAGTTCTCCTGCTAAACCGAGCAAACATTCAAAGATCTGTCCTACATTCATTCGTGAAGGTACCCCTAATGGATTTAATACCATATCCACTGGTGTTCCATTCTGTAAATAAGGCATATCTTGTATGGGCAAAACTCTTGAAATAATACCTTTATTACCATGCCTTCCAGCTACTTTATCACCCACTTGTATTTTACGTTTTTGTGAAATATATACATGGACTTTTTCCACAATATCGCCAGAATAATCTTCTTCCTCTATACATCTCACATCGATAACTCGGCCTCTCACACCTTTAGGGACTCTAAAACAATTTTCTTTTCCAGTAGGTGGTGCCTTAATATCAAATAAAGCTTGTAATAATCTTCCTTCTGGAGTATTTAATAGTGAGTCTTCTTCTGCTTCAAGTGTTAATTTGCCCACTAAAACATCACCTGTTTCTATCCAAGATCCTATCATTACAAGGCCGTTTTCGTCCAAATGACGGAGTAAGTGAGCATCTAAATGGGGTATTTCTCTAGTGATTACCTCGGGGCCTTGGTTCGTCCAATAAGCTCCAATTTCGTATCTTACGATCTGGAAAGAAGTAAAAATATCTTCATATACCAGACGTTCACTAATAAGTATTGCGTCTTCAAAATTGTATCCTTCCCATGGCATATAAGCCACTAGGATGTTTTTTCCTAAAGAAAGTTCTCCCCCTACTGTAGCCGCACTGTCTGCTATAATTTGTCCCCTCTTTACATATTCCCCTTGACGAACTCGGGGTTTTTGATGTATACAAGTATTACTATTAGAACGTTGATATACAATCAATTCTGTTCCTATAGTGTCTTGAACAACGGATGAAGTGATAGTTATATTTCCAGCATCAATATACTGAATTCTTCCCCCTTCCTTAGCTATAGCTACACTTCCTGAATCTAGAGCTACTTGACCCTCTAACCCTGTTCCAACAATGCACTTCTCAGGTTGAACAAGTGGAACTGCTTGACGCTGCATATTAGAACCCATTAAAGCACGATTCGCATCATTATGTTCGAGAAAAGGAATAAGGCAAACTCCAACGGAAAAATATTGGGAAGGAAAAATACTTCTGAAATGGATTTGGTCCCATGCAAAAACTAGAAATTCTTGTCGAAATCGAGCTGGAGTAAATTGTTCCTCTGGAACCCCTTGATTTAATGCCAGATAATTTCCTGTAGCTATCCGATAATATTCATCTTCTCCCGATAATAGATAAACCATATGTTCTTCCTTCGATCTCTCAGATATCCTATGAAATGGACTTTGTAAAGAGCCGCAATGACTAAGCGTTGCATAAATAGATAAGGATGCAATAAGTCCAACATTTATTCCTTCGGACGTCGTAATAGGACAAATACGTCCATAATGACTAGGATGAATATCCCTTGTACGAAAAGTAGCAGTTCGACTTGTCAATCCTCCAGGGCCTAAAGAGCTAACTTTTCGGCTATGAACTATTTCTGCTAATGGATTAGTTTGATCCAAAAATTGTGATAAGGGATGTAAACCAAAAAAATCTTGAAAAGTGTCTGTTAATGGGAGTAAAGTTGCCAATTTTTTAGGAGTTACTAAACTTTTTTTAGGATCTTTTTTTTTATATAATTTAAATTTAGTTTTTGAAATTCCTTCTTTCAAACGATATAGAGCTAATCTTAATTGCTCTTGTAATAAATCTGCTACAGAACGAATATATCGATTTTGTAGGTGATCTATATCATCGAGTGTACCCGTTCCAAATTGCACTCTAATAGGGTAATCCACAGCAGCCAATACATCGTGTGGTAATGAAAAAATTTCGTTCTCGGGTATATCAAGATTCAGTTTTTTGTTCGGATTTCGTCGACCAATCTTTCCTAATAAACATTTAGTTCGGAAAAAGCTTATTTGCAACTTTTCACATATAGAATCGGAAAATTCCAAAGTGTATTTTTTAGGGTCATCGTCACTTATGTAGAGTTCCTTATAAAGTGCCAAAATGGCATCTTCCTTCCCAAAATTCGTCCATTCGCAACATTCCTTGTACTCCTTCGTTCCATTCTCGGAAAGGATAAATGCTTTGAAATTCGTATAGCGAGTATCGTTTAGAATCTCTTTGAGATTTAGGCCCATAGCCAACAATAGAAGTACAACAGATATTTTTTTCTTTCTACTTACATGAATCCATATCCTTTGTTTGCTTATATTGATCTCTAATTTTGATCTTCCTCCCAAATCTGAAATTATAGTGCCGAGATAGATAATGTTTCCTAACGTTTTTCGTTCCCAAGTGTAATAAATACCGGGACTTCTTAATATTTGATTGACCACGACTCTGTAATTTCCATTGACTACAAAAGTTCCTTTAGAATTTATTAAAGGAATATTTCCCAAAAATATAATTTGGTTCTGTATCTTTCCACGAGTTCTCTGAATCAATCTTGCTGGTACATATAATTTACAGTGATATGTAACAGATAGGTATACAGCATCTCTCTCTTTAATTAAAGGTTCTACTAATTTATATTCATTCCCATAAAGCCTAAATTCAATTTCTTTATTTGGGCTATAAAATTTTGAACACTTATTCAGTTCTTCTATTAAGCCTTGGTTGATAAAACGACAAAATCCTTCAAGTTGTATTTTACCAAATTCGGGGATTGTAAATATCCCCTTATTTTCATCTAATCGCATTGGAAGTTTCCTATAAATCCTATAAAAAGTAAATTTCGTTATTTATTCCTTATTGATCTATACGAATAAATACGACAAAAATTGCCATGTAGTTTTGTTAATTATATCCCGTAAAATTCTACCCATATACAAATAATATATATCTATATTATATATATATAATAAAAAGGAGAGGTCCTTTTTTTAATCTTTATTAAAGGTTAAAACAGGGCGGATTACTTATCGTCGAATGGTATAATTTCAATGCATTATCACATTAAATGATAAGATTAAATGAAGGGAAAAGAACAATTTTGCCATTATTTCCTTTTTGGTTGACAAATGTGCATTCACTATGCTATAATGAGAAGTGAAACATGAAATGAAAATTGGATCTTTCTACGCATTATGTTTGGCATCTTAAAACAAACAAGTTGTATGATGCTCAGTTATACATCCGAAAACTAAGCATTTTACCTTCTTTCCCTAGAAGTCCAAATAGGGACTTTAAATCCCTTATTAAATCTGTTTTAAAGGGGACTTTAAATCCCTTACCTTAAAGGGGACTGCAAATCCCTTACCTTAATAAGGGACTTTAAATCCCTTATTTTCCAATACCTTACCTTTTTGAAAGGGGGACTTCAAATCCCCCTACGAAATAATCGAGTTATAAAGCAGGGGACTCAAAATTCCCCAAATAAAGATCTAATTGATCTGGGGATGGCGACATAGCCAAGTGGTAAGGCAGGGGACTGCAAATCCCCCATCCCCAGTTCAAATCCGGGTGTCGCCTTGTTAGGGTAAATAAAGTGAAAGAAATGTGGTAAGATCGATTACTAACAGTATATCCCTATTAGGACGTACTACCAGGGAATTCCTAGTGATGAAGCTATATACTTCATAAGAGAAGTATTTATAATATTTCTCTGCCCCGGGGCAATTCAGATCAAATATCAACTTCGCAATATTTGATCGAGATAAAGATTTGATCAAACAAAAATCTTTATATATTTGCATATCCAATACTTAGCGATAAAATTTACTTGTATACGTAAAACTTATGGAACTATATGAATAGTTCCGGTGGGATTAATTAGGAATCGAATTACTAGATTCGGTATGAATAAGAGAACATAGTATGTTATACTATTTAATTTTTATTGAATAAAAAATACGAAGTAATACTCTAGGGATTCTGATTCCTCTTTTTGGGTTTTGGTAAAAAGTAGACTAATCTCTACTCTATGAGATCAAATCTCGAGTTATTGTAAAACGAAGGGAAAATAAATCATGGAAGTAAATATCCTCGCATTTATTGCTGTTGCATTGTTCATTTCGGTCCCTACTGCTTTTTTAGTTATCATTTACGTCAAAACGGTGAGTCAAAGTAATTGACTTGTATCATCAAGTCAGTGATTACTGATAACTAAATCAATTCTAGTTATAGATCATCAGTAAAAAAAAGGGAATAAAGGTCGTATTAAGGAGTAGAAATTGATTTGGAAAAGAAGTAGTACGAAGTAAAAGAAAAACCTTCCTTTCACTTTTATTTTGTACTACTTCTTCTACACAGATCTTAGATTATTAGATCTAATAGCCCTTGGACCATGGGGTCCTTGAATATGGGATAAGGACCTGGTAAAAACAAGGCTAATCACAATCTTTTTATTATTTTATTATATGCCCTTGGAAAAAGGAATTTTATGTAGACAGAACATAGGTCTAGTTCTGAACAGACCTACTTTGCAAAAGTATTTTGCTGTACAGGAAAAATAAAATACTTTCTATGCAAAAGGGATGTATGGTTGAGAGAGAGAGCAGCACTGCTCCATATGCTGTTGTTCCGAGAACAGACTCGTATTATTTGCAATCATTCGATGAAAACGTAAAAGTAGCATAAATAAAAGTACATATAGTACTTCGTATATGTATAAATATCCAGTATTTTCGTATTAAAAAAATACGAAAATACGAGGGTAAAGGATGCATTCCTTTATGCATATCCGATTTTATTTCATAAATATTTGATTTTGATAATATCATTGATCATTCAATATTAATAGATCATTAATGAACATAAAAAATTTTCATCTCAATAATTGTTCTCAATTCAATTAGTAAAATTAGAAGTAGACTATTAGTCTTATTAAAGTCCACTTCTACCCCATACTACGAGTGAAATAGAAAACGTAAAAACTACCATTAGAGCAGCCCAAGCGATATCGACTATATCCATATGAATCCCTCTATAAAAAAAAATAATTATTATTAATAATTAATATTATTAATGATAATGGAACTAATCAGGATAGTGCAAAGTGGAAATTTTTCACTTTCAACAATAGTTGATAATATAAACATTTAAAATCGAATTTTATTCGGCTATATTGGTAATATGACCTTAGAGCCGCACAAGTTGACTCCAAAAGTTATGGAATGCAAATGCAAACTTTCTCATCGAGAAAGAGACCATTAATTTTAATTCTATTGATTCCGTTGGGAAAGATGCCCAAGCTTGCATCTGATTATACATAAAAAAGCGCAAAAGTCGGGGTAACTACAACTAAAAAAAAAAGGGGGGGAAAGGATACCCCTGTGAAAATCCCACTGATTTGTCTTGTAATGCTCACCGATAACTAAAAATATGAAATGAATAGTTTCAAATTATTTGATTGCCCATGACCCTAAAATGGGCAACTATTTGGATAGTCAGACCAAATATAATCCAATCCTTATTTTATAATTTTAATTTAAAAAAAAGGGATCTTTTTTATTTTTAGATACAGTATTCTCGTTTCTAAAAAAATGGTTGTACTTATACTTACATTATCCTTCCTAACACAGATCTACGAAACCCTTTTTTCTATCTCAAGAAAAAAATAGGATTTATTTTGGATATGATAATTCAATGTTATTCATCGAAATGTTGGCAGAATTAACCAATGAATTGGTTATTTGTTGAAATAACCAGATATAGATACATCTATAGAATCCTTAGTAGATGTATCTAGTCTACCCAATTTTCCCTTTTTTGTACTTCTCTGAAGTGGGGATCGACCGAAGAATTGGTAAATTTATTGGACCGGGACTGACGGGGCTCGAACCCGCAACTTCCGTCTTGACAGGGCGGTACTCTAACCAATTGAACTACAATCCCACTAGGTACAGTTAACCTATTACTCTCTAATAGGATTTTTTATTAGTGCCGGTCAAATAAAAAATTTAACCTTTTCCTTTAATTATGAAAGTATCTGTTCGTTTCTTTTCTTTCTATATTGGGTATTAATATATACCTTGTCATCGATTAGATGACAATGAATATCAATCTATGATATTCAGGTTGGTATTGGGCCGAGCTGGATTTGAACCAGCGTAAGCATATTGCCAACGGATTTACAGTCCGTCCCCATTAGCCACTCGGGCATCGACCCAGGAACAAAAAATGGAAAGTCATTAGAATACTTATTAGGTAGGTCTCCTAATGACTTTTCTAGCATAGTACCCCTAGGGGAAATCGAATCCCCGTTGCCTCCTTGAAAGAGAGATGTCCTGGGCCACTAGACGATAGGGGCCCACTTATTATCATAATATCAAAATCCCTAGGAAATTGTCAAGAATATGAAACAAAAATAATCTTTTTTTTAGTGATTTAAAAACATTTATTCTATATTAAATAAAGCCTCAAAACTCAAAAGAGGCTTTGCTTTTATATCCTTATAGCTTTAGTTTAAAGCCCAAAAATATTGGGGCATTGCTACGGATATATCTATTACGTTGAATCAAAAGGTGGAACAATGATGGAAAATAAAATATTTTATTTAGTTTAGAAAATGCCTCTTCCTAGCAATATTGCGTACGAGATCCCCCAATTCAATGTATAACGGAATTTATAGCCCTTTCTTTTGAACCGAATGCTAATTTGATTCAAAGTTTACGGGGATTCGCTCGCGGAACCCGTAGTAAAGCGATATAGATGTTTGGTCCTCTGAACCAACACTTATTATACAGTGCGTGTGTTTCCAGATGGGCACAAACAATCGGATATTGTTATTTACGAAATATCGTAGATGCCGATCTCTACCTCAGATCGAAACAATCTTATGCGTAAATCTAAGTGATAAACAGACAGACCAATAAGAGAGTCATCTCACAGCCACGCAGTCTAATCAATTCGAATTTATTAATAGGTCAACACAATTTTAGGGTATAAATCTCACCCTTTCTATAACATATAACAAAGTCGAAGAATTCAATCGAATACCTAATGGGTCAATAGTACTAATTGACATGATTGAAACAGGATCGGTTCTCTAACAATATTGATAAATCCATAGATATAGATCTATCTATATTCACATTGATATTCTATGTGGATCCATTTATATTATTAAATATATACCCGATATGTAGTCGACTTAGCCATTGATCATTTCATGATCAAAAGCACTTTTAACTCAGTGGTAGAGTAACGCCATGGTAAGGCGTAAGTCATCGGTTCAAGCCCGATAAAGGGCTCCGCCCGGTGTTCATTTTTCACAGAATTAAAAAAACCTGTGAAAAACAATAAAAAATACCTGTCATTATCAATTTTAGGTTCAACATCTGGTATAACGGAATAGAGCAGATTGAGAACAACTAGAATGCTATCTAGACTATTTATCAGATATAGTCTTTTTTTCTTCATCTTTCTACTATAGGACGAGGAATAGTATAAGAAGGCATAATCTATTTCCTTTTCGTAATTTTGTATCTTCTTTCGGCCCAAAAGAGGTAAATAAGAAGGAGAAGTAAGTGAACCTGACCCATTGACTGATGAATATATTAGCTATTCTGATATTGAAAATTGAGGGGGATTTTGAAAGTGGATCTTTCAATTATTTGAAGTTGTTCAAATGATTTAATTTAAGATTTGGTTATTGATTGGATGTTCTGTCGAATGAACAGTTATGATCTTTTATTCTCCGGGAAAAAATGTAGATGGAAGTCTGAAAGGAAAGTCAATATTTCTTTATCTCTAACTCATATATCTCTAACTCATAAGTTTATTCCTATCTATAGAATCCAATTGATTTAATATCTAATTCAAATCATTGATTTACCAAACATTCTTATATTAATGTAGTAAACATTTGACTTTGATCATTCTACCGGTAGAAAATGGATTGGAATTCAGATATAAAAAAAGATAAGAAATGGGCAATGTAAAAAAGGGAACTGTAAATTTTACACTATAGTGAAATACATTTTTTTATTCTTCTGAATAGAAGGAAAAGAATAAATAGATTTATTTACTCTAGCTCTGCTAGAATTATTCTTTTTGTTGTTCTTATTTACTACGTAGGAATAATGTAGTAATAATAAACATAGAGACTTATTAAATCAATAAAAATACTACTATCGATTTTGTTGATCTTGGATTTAGGTTCAAGACATCTAATATTGAATGGAATAGATGTGGTTAATGTTATTTGGTTATTACCAGGGAGGAAGAACAGAAAAGCTAATTTGCTTTTCCATCAGTTGTTCTTCTTATATTTATTCCATTCAGAAGGTAATTTGAGGATCAGAAATAAACTGAATAGAAACAACATCATGCATTTACCTATATTGCATTGGTTCGGTTTAGCGGATAATATCTGTGCCAACAAGAAATGTTCGGAACCCAATTAATAATTTGTTGAAAGGGATATGATGTATGAAAAATTATCCATAGATAGACAAACCAGCGTATACCTTTTGATTTTATCAGATAGGGTGTTCGGAAAAGGTCGGAATAGTTAAATAGGAGGATTACTATGACTATAGCCCTTGGAAAGTCTTCCAAAGAGGAACAAACTTTATTTGATACTATGGATGACTGGCTACGCAGAGACCGTTTTGTTTTTGTGGGTTGGTCTGGTCTATTGCTTTTTCCTTGTGCTTATTTTGCCCTAGGTGGATGGTTCACGGGTACAACCTTTGTGACTTCATGGTATACTCATGGATTGGCCAGTTCGTATTTGGAAGGTTGTAATTTTTTAACTGCCGCAGTTTCTACGCCTGCTAATAGTTTAGCACATTCTTTGCTGCTATTATGGGGTCCTGAAGCACAAGGAGATTTTACTCGTTGGTGCCAATTAGGTGGTCTATGGACTTTCGTTGCTCTTCATGGTGCTTTTGGTCTAATAGGCTTCATGTTACGCCAATTTGAACTTGCTCGATCTGTACAATTGCGACCTTATAATGCAATTGCGTTCTCTGCTCCGATTGCTGTTTTTGTTTCTGTATTCTTGATCTATCCATTAGGCCAGTCTGGTTGGTTTTTTGCACCTAGTTTTGGTGTAGCGGCTATTTTCCGATTTATCCTCTTTTTTCAAGGTTTTCATAATTGGACCTTGAATCCATTTCATATGATGGGAGTTGCCGGAGTATTGGGTGCTGCTCTTCTATGTGCTATTCACGGTGCTACCGTGGAAAATACTTTATTCGAAGACGGTGATGGTGCAAATACGTTCCGTGCTTTTAACCCAACTCAAGCTGAAGAGACTTATTCTATGGTAACTGCTAACCGTTTCTGGTCCCAAATTTTTGGGGTTGCTTTTTCCAATAAACGTTGGTTACATTTCTTCATGTTATTTGTGCCAGTGACCGGTTTATGGATGAGTGCCATTGGAGTAGTTGGTCTAGCTCTAAACTTACGTGCCTATGACTTTGTTTCTCAGGAGATTCGTGCGGCAGAAGATCCTGAATTTGAAACTTTCTACACAAAAAATATTCTCTTGAACGAAGGTATTCGTGCTTGGATGGCGGCTCAAGATCAGCCTCATGAAAACCTTATATTCCCTGAGGAGGTTCTACCCCGTGGAAACGCTCTTTAATGGAACTCTATCTTTAGCTGGTCGTGACCAAGAAACTACTGGTTTCGCTTGGTGGGCTGGTAATGCCCGACTTATCAATTTGTCAGGTAAATTACTTGGGGCTCACGTGGCTCATGCCGGATTAATTGTATTCTGGGCTGGAGCAATGAATCTATTTGAAGTGGCTCATTTTGTATCGGAAAAGCCTATGTATGAACAAGGATTGATTTTACTTCCCCATCTAGCTACTTTAGGATGGGGAGTCGGTCCTGGTGGGGAAATTGTGGACACTTTTCCCTATTTTGTATCTGGGGTACTTCACTTAATTTCTTCTGCAGTTTTAGGTTTTGGTGGTATTTATCACGCACTAATCGGACCCGAAACTTTAGAAGAATCTTTTCCATTTTTTGGTTATGTCTGGAAAGATAGAAATAAAATGACTACAATTTTAGGTATTCACTTAATTTTGCTAGGTGTTGGTGCTTTTCTTCTAGTCTTCAAGGCTTTGTATTTTGGTGGCATATATGATACCTGGGCTCCTGGTGGTGGAGATGTAAGAAAAATTATGAACCTTACGCTTAACCCAGTTGCTATATTTGGTTATTTGCTCAAGTCTCCTTTTGGAGGAGAGGGATGGATTGTTAGCGTGGACAATCTAGAAGATATAATCGGAGGACATGTATGGTTAGGTTCCATTTGTATTTTCGGTGGTATCTGGCACATCTTAACAAAACCTTTTGCATGGGCTCGTCGTGCGTTTGTATGGTCAGGAGAAGCCTACTTGTCCTATAGTTTAGCTGCTCTTTCTATCTTTGGTTTTATTGCTTGTTGTTTTGTTTGGTTTAACAATACAGCTTATCCCAGTGAATTCTATGGGCCAACCGGCCCAGAGGCGTCTCAAGCTCAAGCATTTACTTTTCTAGTTAGAGATCAACGTCTTGGAGCTAGTGTAGGGTCTGCCCAGGGGCCTACTGGTTTAGGTAAATATCTAATGCGTTCTCCTACTGGAGAAATTATCTTCGGAGGAGAAACAATGCGTTTTTGGGATCTTCGTGCTCCCTGGTTGGAACCTCTAAGGGGTCCTAATGGTTTGGACCTGAGTAAGTTGAAAAAGGACATACAACCCTGGCAAGAACGACGTTCAGCGGAATATATGACTCATGCTCCTTTAGGTTCTTTAAATTCTGTGGGTGGTGTAGCTACCGAGATTAATGCGGTGAATTATGTATCACCCCGAAGTTGGTTAGCCACCTCTCATTTTGTTCTAGGATTTTTCTTTTTCGTGGGTCATTTGTGGCATGCAGGAAGAGCTCGCGCAGCTGCAGCAGGATTTGAGAAAGGAATTGATCGTGATTTTGAACCTGTTCTTTCCATGACCCCTCTTAATTAAACGATAAAATAAACTAGATAAAATCATAATTCATCTAATTTCTTTTCATTTACCATGTTGGGAGACGGGATAGCAGGATCCTTCGCTATTTTTTTCCAACTGAGTCCTTATTGCTCGGCTATATAGCCGAGCCTTTTTTTGCTACTGATCTGATAAGATCGATTGTTTAATCGAACAAAAGGAGAGAGAGGGATTCGAACCCTCGATAGTTTTTAAAACTATACCGGTTTTCAAGACCGGAGCCATCAACCACTCGGCCATCTCTCCCGGACGAGGCCAACTGGTCCTATTTTACTCCGACAGATAATAATTAATTCAATTATGATCAATTAAAATCCGTAGTGCATTTGATGCAGAATTTGACCGGATGGGGATCGAATGGTATAGTCTATTGAATCTGTTGAAAGCTTTTAAGATCACAACAATGACTATTGCTTTCCAATCGTCTGTGTTTGCATTAATTGCAATTTCATTTCTCCTAGTGATTGGTGTACCTGTCGCACTTGCCTCTCCTACTGGTTGGTCAAGTAGCAAAAATGTGCTATTTTCAGGAATATCATTATGGATTGGATCAGTCTTTTTAGTAGGTATTCTGAATTCTTTTATATCTTAGATATGTTTTAAGATCTTTTGGGTTGAAACCCTCCCTCCCCTTTCCGTAGGGCATTAATAGTTCGCAAGGGCATTTCCTAAAAATACCAAGAAACTAAATTAAAGTGTTCTTGGGAGGGTTTATTTTATTATTGGTAGTATTAATCATCATACTTATAATACTATAAGTATGTACCCACATAGAAGTGGTAATATATAGGGATATATATTATATTATCCCTATAACGAGTCAAATGCGGGTATTGTTTAATGGATAAAATTTATTCTTGCCAAGGATAAGATGCGGGTTCGATTCCCGCTACCCGCCCATCTGGAGGATGAAATCCTAACAAGGAATAATTATTGGTTTGGTCATATCTTATCCTGGTTTATCTTTTTAGCGGAGACGGGATTTGAACCCGTGACTTCAAGGTTATGAGCCTTGCGAGCTACCAAACTGCTCTACTCCGCGCTATCCTTTCATATGACCTTTACTATAATAGCAAAAAATAGGTGTATTGAGCAACCCCTGAGAAATGATATTATCCCTCCCTATATAGGGAAGGACTTTTCTATCATCACAATAACCTTAAAGAACGAATCTTTTTTTCCTACTACCAACTCGATTTTGTTACCCCAGCCAACAAACATGCGTGAGCCATCTCACGGATTATATATCCGGACAACTCAAAATCTCGATAGTTAGCTCTAGGACTTCCAGTCGTCAAACAACGTCGACGAAGACGTGTAGGTGCACTATTACGTGGTGAAGATTGTAATTTTATATAAATTTTCATTTTCTCATCTAATGATGATACTTCGCTCATCTCTTTTTTCAAAGATTGACGAAGGAAATTATATTTCCTTTCCAATCTTTGTTTCTTTTTCTCTCTTTCAATGAGACTTTTTCTTGCCATAATTATTCAGTCAATTTTTATCGAGGAATCAAAATAAAATATAGATCAAATTTTAGATGGATAAGTATTACGTGTATTATTCCTTATTTTAAATACAGAGAGATTAGATTTATAATCTATATATCTCCTCAAATTTTCAAATTTAAAAGAATTAACCAAATTTGCCTGATGTAGAGGCAATTAAGAAAGCTGCATAGGTAAATATATAACCTACGGAAAAGTGAGCTAATCCAACTAATCGTGCTTGAACGATGGAAAGAGCTACCGGCTTGTCCCTCCATCGAACTAAATTGGCCAAAGGTGTGCGTTCATGGGCCCATGCGAGAGTTTCAATAAGTTCCTGCCAATATCCACGCCAGGAAATAAGAAACATAAATCCAGTAGCCCAAACAAGATGCCCGAATAAGAACATCCACGCCCAGACAGATAAACTGTTCATACCAAAAGGATTGTATCCATTAATAAGTTGTGAAGAGTTTAACCAAAGATAATCTCTTGACCATCCCATTAAATAAGTGGAAGATTCATTAAATTGCGCAACATTCCCCTGCCATAAGGTGATATGCTTCCAATGCCAATAGAAAGTAACCCATCCAATGGTATTCAACATCCAAAAAACTGCCAAATAAAAAGCATCCCAGGCCGAAATATCGCAAGTACCACCCCGTCCCGGACCATCGCAAGGAAAACTATAACCAAAATCTTTCTTATCAGGCATTAACTTGGAACCACGCGCATCTAAAGCACCTTTTACTAAAATCAATGTAGTTGTATGCAAACCTAGAGCAATAGCATGATGAACCAAAAAGTCTCCAGGACCAATTGTTAAGAACAGTGAATTTTTATTATCGTTAATAGCATTCAACCAACCAGGTAACCATATGCTTTTACCAGCATTGAATGCTGGATCATTTGCTGAAGATAAGAGTACATCAAAACCATATAAAGTCTTACCATGAGCAGATTGTATCCACTGAGCAAATATAGGCTCGATCAAGATCTGTTTTTCTGGAGTACCAAAAGCAAGCATAACATCGTTATGAACATAAAGTCCCAAGGTATGAAAACCTAGGAATAAACTAGCCCAACTCAAATGAGATATTATAGCTTCTTTATGCTCCAACATTCTCGCCAATACATTATCCTTATTCTGTTCTGGATTATAATCCCTAATGAGGAATATAGCTCCATGAGCAAACGCCCCTGTCATAATGAATCCGGCAATGTATTGATGATGAGTATACAATGCAGCTTGGGTAGTGAAGTCTTGTGCTATGAATGCATAGGCGGGTAAAGAATACATGTGTTGAGCTACCAAGGAAGTTATAACTCCCAAAGAAGCTAGAGCAAGACCTAATTGAAAATGAAGAGAATTATTTATTGTGTTATAAAGACCCTTATGTCCGCGGCCTAATAGGCCTCCCGGAGGAATATGTGCTTCTAAAATATCTTTTATACTGTGTCCGATCCCAAAGTTGGTTCTATACATATGACCAGCAATAAAAAAGACAAATGCAATAGCTAAATGATGATGAGCTATATCAGTTAGCCATAAACTTTGAGTTTGTGGGTGGAATCCTCCAAGAAGAGTTAGGATCGCAGTTCCCGACCCTTGAGAGGTACCAAAAAAATGATTACTAGAATCAGGATTTTGAGCATAAAGATTCCACTGACCTGTAAAAAGTGGTTCTAAACCTTGGGGATACGGTAGTACATTCAAGAAATTATCCCATCTTATGTGTTCCCCCCTTGATTCAGGAATAGCGACATGAATTAAATGTCCCGTCCAAGCCAAAGAACTGACTCCGAAGAGCCCAGACAAATGATGATTGAGACGAGATTCGGCATTTTTAAACCATGAAACACTTGGTTTCCATTGAGGTTGTAAATGCAACCGACCCGCTATTAAAAAGATAGAAGAAAGAAATAGCAAGAAAAGAGCTCCGGTATAAAGATCTTCATTAGTGCGTAAGCCAATTGTATACCACCACTGATAAACACCAGAATAAGCAATATTGACCGGACCGGGGGCGCCTCCTCGGGTAAAGGCTTCTACGGCCGGTTGACCAAAATGAGGATCCCAAATTGCATGAGCAATAGGTCTTACATGTAAGGGGTCGTGGACCCATGCTTCGAAATTGCCTTGCCAAGCCACGTGGAATAAATTACCAGAGGTCCACAAAAAGATTATAGCTAACTGACCAAAGTGAGAAGCAAAAATCTTCTGATAAAGGCGTTCTTCGGTAATATCATCATGACTTTCAAAGTCATGTGCAGTAGCAATACCAAACCAAATACGACGAGTAGTTGGGTCCTGGGCCAAGCCTTGGCTGAACTTTGGAAATCTTGATGCCATAATGCTTTTCAAATCCTCCTAGCCATTATCCTACTGCAATAATTCTTGCTAGGAAGAACGCCCATGTTGTGGCGATTCCACCCAGAAGGTAATGAGTTACTCCTACAGCACGTCCTTGGACAATACTCAAGGCTCTGGGCTGGATAGCAGGAGCAACCTTTAATTTGTTATGGGCCCAAACAATAGATTCAATCAGTTCTTGCCAATACCCACGACCACTGAATAGGAACATTAGACTAAAGGCCCAAACGAAATGAGCACCTAAAAATAAAAGACCATATGCAGATAATGAAGAACCGTAAGATTGGATTACTTGAGAGGCTTGTGCCCATAGAAAGTCACGGAGCCACCCGTTAATTGTAATGGAACTCTGTGCAAAGTTGCCTCCTGTAATATGAGTTACTACTCCCTGATCACTTATACTACCCCAAACATCGGACTGCATTTTCCAGCTGAAATGGAATATTACTACCGAAATTGCATTGTACATCCAAAATAAACCTAGGAAGACATGATCCCAGGCAGATACTTGACATGTTCCTCCTCTCCCAGGCCCATCGCAGGGAAAACGAAAACCAAGATTTACTTTATCAGGTATTAAACGAGAGCTACGGGCAAATAAGACACCCTTAAGTAGTATTAGTACAGTCACATGGATAGTAAATGCATGAATATGGTGCACTAAAAAATCTGCAGTTCCTAATGGAATAGGTAACAAAGCCACTTTGGCACCTACTGCTACCAAATCACCACCTCCCCAGGTTAAGCTGGTGCTTGCTGTTGCATCAGGAGCTGTCAAACTAGGAGCCGAGGCATGAGTATTTTGTATCCATTGAGCAAAGACAGGTTGTAATTGTATAGCAGTATCTGAAAACATATCTTGAGGACGTCCTAAAGCACTCATAGTATCATTATGAATATACAGACCAAAACTATGGAAGCCTAAGAATATACATGCCCAGTTGAGATGTGATACAATTGTATCACGATGTCTCAAAACACGATCCAAAAGATTGTTGTATTGAGTAGTCGGGTCATAGTCTCTTACCATAAAAATAGCTGCATGTGCAGCAGCGCCAACTATGAGAAATCCACCAATCCACATGTGGTGCGTGAACAGAGAGAGTTGGGTACCATAGTCAATAGCTAGATACGGATAGGGGGGCATAGAATACATGTGGTGAGCTACGACAATAGTTAAAGAACCTAACATAGCTAGGTTAAGAGCTAATTGAGCATGCCATGAGGTGGTTAAGATCTCGTAAAGACCTCTATGACCCTCCCCTGTAAATGGACCTTTATGAGCTTCCAAAATTTCCTTGAGGTTATGGCCAATACCCCAATTAGTCCTATACATATGACCAGCAATCAGAAAGAGAACTGCAATAGCCAAATGGTGATGTGCAGTATCGGTCAGCCATAGACCCCCCGTTACCGGATTTAGACCTCCACGGAAAGTCAAAAATTCTGAATATTTCGACCAATTTAGGGTGAAAAATGGGGTCAACCCCTCAGCAAAACTGGGATAAAGTTGAGCTAAAAGCTCACGATTTGAAATAAATTCATGAGGAAGTGGTATCTCTTTAGGGTCCACTCCAGCATCTAGGAGTTGGTTAATAGGTAAAGAAACGTGTACTTGGTGTCCTGCCCAAGATAGAGACCCAAGTCCTAATAACCCTGATAAATGGTGGTTCAACATTGATTCTACATCTTGGAACCAAGTCAATTTTGGAGCAGCTTTGTGATAATGAAACCAACCAGCAAAAAGCATTAACGCTGCAAAGATCAATGCACCAATTGCGGTGCAGTAAAGTTGTAATTCACTAGTTATTCCGGATGATCGCCAAATCTGGAAGAATCCAGAGGTTATTTGTATTCCTCGAAAACCTCCACCTACATCTCCATTCAAAATTTCTTGACCTACTATTGGCCAAACTACCTGAGCACTAGGTTTGATGTGAGTAGGATCACCCAGCCATGCTTCATAATTGGAGAAACGAGCGCCGTGAAAATACATCCCACTTAGCCAAATAAATATGATGGCTAGTTGACCAAAATGAGCACTAAATACTTTGCGAGAGATCTCTTCCAAATCATTAGTATGGCTATCAAAATCGTGAGCATCAGCATGTAGGTTCCAGATCCAAGTGGTAGTATTAGGTCCCTTAGATAGTGTCTTTGAGAAATGACCGGGTTTAGCCCATTTTTCAAAAGATGTTTTAATAGGATCCCTCTCCACAACAATCTTTACTTCTGGTTCCGGTGAACGAATGATCATTGAGTTCTCCTCTTTCCAGACGAGACATGAGAAAAAACCCGCCAAACGAATTTATATGTTTTCAACTCGTTCCTCTCTTTATTTCCTAGTTCAGGACTGGAGCGACTATTATACGGAAGTCGCTCTGAGGCAGGTGTTCCAATTTATTATGACATATCCCACAGGTGCTCAATGGACCGTTACGATATGGTAAAGCTTTCTCATTGGGTGGGAAAAATAATTGTGTAATTTGTAATATCATTATTATCTTCATATCCAGATTTATGTCCTAGATCACATTTATTAATCACAAAAGTTTTGAATTATTCAAAATATTAATAGATCTTTAATAAATCAATATTTATATCTCCGGACGGGATTTAACCCTATTCAAAAGATCCCTTTCATTAACGATCCATAAAAGGTATTCTTTGTTATATTGTCAATATAATTATGTCTAAAATGACAACTCAATAAGAGAAGCTAATTCGATCGAATAGTATGAGACATTAATTTATCCTGGATGTAGAAAATATTTCATAATTCTGACGATTGTATGGTAATCAATATATTTTCATTCTCCAAAACGTCCCGTAATCTTTAACCAATTTTGTGCTTCGATATAATTGCTTGGAGCAAGCGCTATAGCTTGTTTCCAATACTCAGCAGCTTGATCGAACCAAACCTCCGCAATTTCAGGATCTCCTTGTCGAATGGCCTGTTCTCCTCGGTCGGGATAGGTCAACTTAGAAAAGTCTTCTTCCCTTAGAACCGTACTTGAGAGTTTCCCACCTCATACGGCTCAATTCAATATTTTTTAGTCCTTTACCCAAACTTCCAAACTAGAAGATAGGGAATAAGTTCAGGTTAACCGAAATAACAGAAAGGGTCAATGACATGAGTTTCAAACTTCACTTTCGATAAATGATCAGGTTTTATCTTTTCTCCCACCCTCATAAAGATGAATATAGAAACAACGAGATCTACTTCAGATTATCCGGATAGAAGTCTTTTTAAGGGGTAACTATCTATGTTCTGTATAGAAATTTCGAATAGTACTTTCCATCTGCAACTTGTAGGAGAGTACTTAACATCTTTAGGATCTGATGCTACACCGTTGCTCAATAGCCTAGTAAATCAACTATATTACATAAGTTGATTTGTCAGTGAGCAGATTTGATCGTATCAGTCCCAACTTTCAATAATTGATCTTTATGGTGCTTTCCCCATCAATTTAACTTTTTTATCCATGGAATATTGAGGCTCTATTTATCCATTCATATTTGGGCTCCTATGAGGGATATTCTTTTTACTACAGCTGATAAAAACCGTCCTTTGGACGATGCATATGTAGAAAGTCTCTTCTTTTGTTCTTCTCCGTAGTTCTAAACGAATTCATTCTATAGTACAGATAGCCGCACGTAATGACAGATCAAGGCCGTATTATTAAGAGCTTGTGGTAAAGACGGGTTTCGTTCTAATGCCTGGAAATAATATTCCAAAGCTTTAGTATGTTCCCCATTACTCGTGTGGATAAGACCTATATTATATAGTATGTAACTTCGGTCGTAAGGGTCGATTTCCAATCGCATGGCTTCATAATAATTTTGTAAAGCTTCCGCATATTCCCCTTCGGATTGAGCTGACATCCGTTACGGTCGTTCATTCAATTGAAATGATCTCCGTTCCAAAACCGTACATGAGATTTTAACCTCATACGGCTCCTCCTTTTTTTACATAATAAGGAAAGTAATCCGTTGAATCGGTCTTAGCCCATATTATGAATTAACAGGAGCTAGTGTATTTCTTATTAATCTCTAGCCATCCTTCTTGCAAAGACTCTTTTTTTAATACCAAGGATTTTAGCACTTAAAAACAGAACCTCTAACACTTTCTTTGTCCTTAACGCATTGTATTTTACGGGGATTATTCACTTCAACAATCTCCGATGGTTCTAACGGTATCCGAAGTACAAACGAGATGGATGTTTGTTGTCTCAACCATTTTCACTAGCCCTTAAACTTAAAGGGTCATGTTTATGATAACGAAGCGTTTGTGTTGTCGATTCCCACACGTAGTGCTTTTTCCCCTATGCGTGCCTATCAGATAGGTTTGACCATTAGAACCTATTACACACATAGGTTTAACCTTTCGCTTGATACTAGTAATATCAGAAGATAAAAGCATCTAAGGCTGCATCAATCGGGGATACACGACAGAAAGAATTGTTCTATTTCACTCACTTTCACTATGCGTAAGTTTTCATTGACTCAATATTCCGCCATTCCCTGAAACGATAAAGACAGAAATAAAAAAAAAGTATCAAATCACACCATCTCTGTAATAGGTGAATGCCTCTTTTTCCCCTGAAGCCATTGGGATTATTTGCAATAAGATATCCGCTACAATTGTGAAGGTCTTATCGATAAAATTGTCATTTCTCTGAGATCTAGGCATAGTCAATTATAAATTTTAGAATTTCCTTCATTCCTCATATAGAAATGATCCCATGAATAAAATGATTTTCCGACGCACAATAGCATAATTAAATGGATTTCCTTCTGATCGTAAATATTCCGTATATTAACCTTATTCTTTCTATCGTTTTCTCCCAACCCACTCAATAGGATGATCTCATCATCCCGCAACCACGTTGTATTTACGTGACAGAGGAAATAAAGTAAATAAAACAAATATTGGTATGGGAAAGGAAAATCACATTGTTATGTAACGTACAGAGAGACAGATGTGCATGAATCGAATCCCTCCTTTTCATTCTCAATTTAAATTCGACAGGAATAATATTCTACGACTAACAATTCATTAATCTTCAAACTGATTCGTTTACTATCTATTATTTTTTTAACTAATCCAATATATTGTGACTTTTTTTTTAAAAGATTCAAATGGTTTGGTACCCTCATTTTATCCCTCTGGGAAAGATCTATATTGTTATTAATTATATTTATCGATCTTTGTTGATCTTTTATAGAAATTAAATCTTGGGGTTTGCAACGATAACTTGGTATATCTACTATACGATCATTGACCAGGATATGTCTATGGCTTACTAATTGTCTGGCTCCAGGAATGGTAAGCGCCATTCCCAATCGAAAAATAATGTTATCCAAACGCATTTCAAGTAATTGCAATAGCACCTGACCCGTTGATCCCTTGGATCTTCTAGCAATACGAGCATATTGAAGTAATTGTCGCTCTGTAAGTCCGTAATGAAAACGTACTCTTTGTTTTTCTTTTAGGCGGATAGGATATTTAGAAGGTTTAGGAGATTTATGATGTTTTTTCGTCCTAGGCTCTTCAATTCTGTTGGGTTTTTTCTTACTGAGTCCTGGTAAAGTTTTTAGCCGATTTATTATTTTTAAACGAGGTCCGCGATAACGGGACATAAAAACTCCTTATTTCACGACACAAAATGAACAAATAATGCTGGAAAGAGGAATAGTATAAACAGTACGAATAATGAAATAATATATTTTATATAGAGAACGGCACTTTTTATTTTCATTTTGTATTGGAGAGGTCCAATAAAATATGTTCCAATCATTCATTTCGTTTCTAGTTGAAACAGAAACATATTATGCCATGATAGACTCGGTGGACTGACGATCATAAAAGGAAGAGTCTTCTCCCTATTTTATAGATCCTAACAAAACATGCTTAATAATGAAAAGAATGAAAAAGAGCCTTCTATCGGGATCGAACCGATGACCGTCGCATTACAAGTGCGATGCTCTAACCTCTGAGCTAAGCAGGCTTACATCAATGGAGGATGTAACCACATCCTTATTGGTGTGAAATTCAGAGATCTCTTCGAAATCGAAGCTATTAATAAATATACAATCGATATTCTATATAAGAAATCTAATAAGAATAATACAAGAATAATACAATTCAGATTAGAATGGAACCTTGTTTGAATATATAAACAAGATATAGGATCTTATATGCATTCATCATATAAGAATGGGGCGTGGCCAAGCGGTAAGGCAACAGGTTTTGGTCCTGCTATTGCGAAGGTTCGAATCCTTTCGTCCCAGATGGGACAAATAGTAATATTGAAAATAAATTATAATAAGGCATATAATATGGAAAGGTATATTTTTGTGGTGTAGGATAGGAACACAAATCAAATTTTTAAAAAGGCTAATTTATAATTTATGAAATTAGCCTATTGGATGTATGCTGGTCCTGCTCATATTGGAACTCTACGAGTAGCTAGTTCCTTCAAAAATGTGCATGCCATTATGCATGCTCCTCTAGGAGATGATTATTTTAATGTAATGCGTTCTATGTTAGAACGCGAAAGAGATTTTACTGCTGCAAGTGCTAGCATAGTAGATCGTCATGTATTAGCACATGGATCTCAAGAAAGAGTTGTGGATAATATTCTCCGGAAAGATAAGGAGGAACGTCCCGATCTTATTATATTGACACCTACATGTACCTCTAGTATTTTGCAAGAGGATTTACAAAACTTTGTGTATAGAGCATCCATAATTTCTGATTCCAACGTCATTTTTGCGGATGTGGATCATTATCAAGTGAATGAAATTCAGGCAGCGGATAGAACTTTGGAACAGGTAGTTCGATATTATTTAGATAGATTAGATAGATGCTATAGACAAGAAAAATTGGATCAATTCCTGACAAATGCGCCTTCTGTCAATATAATTGGAATTTTTACATTGGGTTTTCATAATCAACACGATTGTCGTGAGTTGAGACGTTTGTTACGAGATCTGGACATCGGAATTAATCAAATAATTCCTGAAGGAGGATCTGTAGAAGATCTTAAAAATTTACCAAAAGCTTGGTTCAATCTAATTCCTTATCGTGAAGTGGGCTTAATGACAGCGATGTATTTGAATAAAGAATATGGAATGCCTTACATATCCACAGCCCCCATGGGGGCTGTGGATATGGCTGAGTGGATCCGCCAAATTCAAAAAAATGTGAATACCTTAACTCTTAGTTCATCGATTAAAAGAGTTGATTATGAACATTATATCGACGGACAAACTCGATTTGTTTCCCAAGCTGCTTGGTTTTCAAGATCTATTGATTGTCAGAATTTGACGGGGAAAGAAACAGTCGTTTTTGGTGATGTAACTCATGCTGCTTCAATAACTAAGATACTTGCTCGAGAAATGGGAATTCGTGTGAGTTGTTCGGGTACTTATTGCAAACACGATGCGGAATGGTTCAAAGAGCAAATTCAAGGTTTCTGTGATGAAATACTTATCACAGATGATCATGCTGAAGTAGGAGATATGATCGCTCAGATGGAACCATCTGCAATATTTGGTACTCAAATGGAACGTCATATTGGTAAACGTCTTGATATTCCTTGTGGAGTTATTTCTGCACCAGTTCATATACAAAATTTTCCCTTGGGATACCGACCCTTCCTAGGTTACGAAGGTACTAATCAAATAGCTGATCTAGTTTATAACTCATTTGCTTTGGGTATGGAGGACCATCTTCTAGATATTTTTGGTGGGCATGATACTAAAGAAGTAATAACTAAATCATTATCCACGGATACAGGCCTAATTTGGAATCCTGAAAGTCGACTAGAATTAAGTAAAATCCCCCGTTTTGTTAGAGAAAAGGTAAAAATAAATACTGAGAAATTAGCACGACAAAAGGGCATTGAAACCATTACTGTCGAAGTAATGTACGCAGCTAAAGAAGCGTTCAATAGCTAGCTAGGATAATGAACTGATGTTATTACAAAAATGTATGAATTCATGAATGACTATTCATAATTACATATCGATTTTGGATCAGATACCTACCTTTATTATAATTATTATAATAATTTGTCTGTCTAAAACGATGTGGTAGAAAGCAACGTTCGACTTGAACGACATGATTGGTTCTGTGTATTATGACATCTGCCATTTTCGATTCGAAGATGCTCTTAGCTCAACATTTATCTACTTAAAAAGATATGCGGAGTTTAACCAGAAAGGAGATATAAATTAGGGGATAGAATCTAGGGTTAGTGTAAATGTTCTAAATGAGCTGTAATTATTTTGTAAGTCTACATCGAGTTAAAAAAATGATCAGATCAATTTTGGGAAAAACTAGATCCCAATTCTACAAAGATTAATCAGTTCTATTGCTGAACGTGGAAAAGAGAATAGCGAAATGTATGTTTTAGAGGGGGGGGTTCTTTTGTCGATCTAACTCAATGAGTTACCTATCGAATTGTAGCAATTGATGCTAAGTCTCGAAGAAAAGGAAGAGCTATCCAGGAATTCGGTCTTTATTTTATGATCCAATGAATAAGTATGAAACCCGCTTATTTTATGTTACTATTGTAAATTTCCTTGAATTAGGAGCTCAACCTACAGGAACTGTTCATGGTATTTTTATGAGGGCAAAAATGTTTCGTTTTAAACACGCTTTTTAATTAATAAAAATAACAAAAAAAGGGGAGATAAGTCATGCGACTACGTCTAGGTCCAATAAATTTATCAATAAATTTAAATTACATGAGATTTCTATATTATTCAAGTTTCGTGTCATGGTTGTTTTCTTATTATCCTTTTTTTTTCCTCTTATTATATGCAAATTTCATGTATATTAATGCCCTGCGACGCTATATACGTAGGCAGCTTAGAAATTTTAAGTTTTGGATATGGAAATAATAAAGATTTGAGTCGTTCAACCGAGAATGATAAAACATGTAATGTATGAAAGAACCGAATCAAATGAAATAAGGAACTAACTTCCTATGGAAAACTTGGAAGTTTAATATAATTTTTGATAAATTAGAAAAATTCTAATTTATAACGAATAATATAATTTTGTTTTTTTGTTACTATCATTCATAGATAAGCGTATGATCCTCTATTCTATTAGTGTGTCTAATATAATTATTTTCGTCTTAATGTAGTGCCAATCCAACAATTAAAGAAAAAAAGTGTCTATTCCAACATATTGGGATTGACAATAGCGCATTGTGCCAATAGAATTCATAATAAATAGAATACATTCTATTTATTAGGTCCACCATTCATTATTTTTTGAATCACGATTCTTTTTTTAATCATCGTGAATTCGTATGACGGATCATAAATAACTTAATCTAACGGATCATAAATAACTTAATCTATAGATTAAGTTATTTGATTCTAGAAATTGTAGAGGATAAATTCTAGATCCTTTATCCTCTATTTGTCAATAGATTCTATTTATTCCTGACAACGATTGTTCAAATATCATATAAGTTTATTCATACGGTATAATTTAATATTCTACTTCTATTGTATCTCTCCAAATAGCAAATAAGGGTTGTTAACTCAATGGTAGAGTACTCGGCTTTTAAGTGCGACTAAGGTCTTTTACACGTTCGGATGAAGTAAAAAATTCGTCCATACCGTCGGTAAAGTTAGTAAGACTACGACTGATCCTGAAAAGAATAATAAATGGAAAAAGCAGCATGTCGGTCTAACAATCTTGACTTGATTTATTAAATCTTATTTGATCAGAAGCGTATTTTACCAAGGAATCAAATGTATGAGAATATGTATATTCTATACAGCGATGTATAATATATGTTATTTGAACAAATCCAAATGTATTATGGAATAAGATCGAATCAACACACGATTAAGTTGAGTGAGTCAATGGAGAAAGCTAGATGGCTTGAATCATAAAGAAAAACCAGAAGACCGAGCTTCTGTTCCTCATTTGAACGAGGAATTCCTTTTACTAATCAGAAGTTAAGAGCACTTTAGTAACCGATAGGGGGAGTTTTTCCCTGTATTAGATCAGGGATTTCTACACCCGCAATGAATCCTAAGTACTCAAAGACAAATGTGTAAGAGAAATAGTGTACTGACCAGCGAAATTTCTTCGCTGAGTCAGGAGAGCGATCGGATTGCCAAGATAAAATATTTTCGTTCTTCCTCATGACGAATGAATATTTCTTGTAAAGAGAATATTCAGATAGGATTCTCTATTCTTTCCCGACTAAATCGCACCATGTAATTTCATAATCCAAGAGGTTATTTTAGGGCCCGGGTTTTTCTTAAAATGGATGAGTTACAAAGATATGGAAACAAGCATAAATCTTGGCAACAATGCTTTTTATATCCACTTTTTTTTCGAGAAGATCTTTACACAATTGCTCATGATCTTTATTTAGATAAATCGAGTTCCTCCGAACCGACGGAACTTTCAATTTCTAATTTTTTTAGTTTCCCAACTGTAAAGCGTTTGATTCGTCGGATACGTCAACAAAATGATTCAAATTCAATTGGTTTATTCAGGAATTGTGATCCAAATCGATTTATTAATCGCAATAGGAACTCTTATTCTGAATTGGTACTAGAAGGTTTGACAGTTATCTTGGAAGTTTCATTGGCAATGCAATCAAAACATTTTATAGAAGGAATGGATGGATGGAAGAGTATCCGATCAATCCATTGCATATTTACCCTTATGGAGGATAAATTCCCATATTCCAATTATGTATTAGATATACGAGTACCCTACTCGATTCATCCGGAAATTTTGGTTCGGACTTTTCGTCGCTGGATCCGAGATGCTCCTTCTTTGCATCTATTACGATCCATTCTACACGAATGGAGAAATAGTTTTAGTGCAGAAAATTTGCAGAAAGCTCTGGTTCCACCGAGGGAGAATAGGAGGTTCTCCCTGTTCCTGTGGAATTCTTATGTATATGAATGTGAATCCTTTTTAGTTTCGCTTCTGAAACAATTTTATCATTCACGATCGTTGTTGTATGGATCTTTTCCCGATCGAACTCATTTTGATAAAAAGATCAAACATATTGTCATATTTCCGGTCAAAATTTCAACGAAAAGGATCTGGTTGTTGAAGTATCCTTTCATATACTATGTTAGATATGGAGAAAGATCCCTTATAGCTCTAAAAGGTACTCACCTTCAAGTGAAAAGATGTAGATATCATCTGTTTAATTTTTGGCAATATTATTTCCATCTTTGGTCTCAACCGTATAGGGTATGTATTCTTGAACTATCCAAGATTTATTTTTATTTTTTAGGTCATTTTCTGAGTTTTAAAATGAAAACTCTCGTGGTTAGGACCAAAATGCTAGATTATTTATTGATTAGCGATATCATTGCCAATGAATTTAATCCAATAGCTCCGATTAGATCCATTCTTTTATATTTGACTAAAGAAAGGTTCTGTGACATCTCAGGGCAGCCAATTAGTAGATTGTCCTGGACCAATCTATCAGATGATGATATCCTCGATCGATTCGATCGAATGTGTAGAAATATTTTTCATTACTACAGTGGATCCATTAATAAAGATGGTTTATATTATATAAAGTATATACTTCTACTTCCATGTGCTAAAACTTTAGCTTGTAAACATAAAAGTACGATACGTGTAGTTCGGGAAGAATCAGGTTCGGAACTCTTCACAAAATCGTTCTCAAAGGAACGAGAATTCATTTATTCGTCCTTTTCAAAGACTTGTTCACAGAGAGAACGAAATTGGAATTCAGATATTATCCAGATAAATCTCCTGGTTAATTACTGGCAAAAGATACATAATAAACAAATATAAAAATGATTTGACCAATGAAATGCTTATTAGATCAATTAACTCACTATGGGCTTTTTACACCCGGGAATCCAAATGATTTATAAATTAATATATTGAGAAAGCCGTGTGCAATGAAAATTGCAAGCACGGTTTGGGGAGAGATTTCTTACTCATTTAAATAAATGATAAGGAGTAGATAATCCACTCCATCCGACGAGTTCCGGGTTCAAGTCCCGGGCAACCCAGATCAATAGGGTTCTATAGACTCTACTATATTATAGATAATCTTATTTGATTCATAAATAAATTAAAAATATTGGTTGACATACAGATATGAATCATGTTATACTGTTTAACAACAAGCGTATATGCTTGGGAGCTTCTAATGATTAAATAAACCAAGTTCTAACCATGACCGCAATTCTAGAAAGACGCGAAAGCGCAAGCCTATGGAATCGTTTTTGCGATTGGATCACTAGCACCGAAAACCGTCTTTATATTGGCTGGTTTGGTGTCTTGATGATTCCTACCCTATTGACTGCAACCTCTGTATTCATTATTGCTTTCATTGCAGCTCCTCCAGTAGATATTGATGGTATTCGTGAGCCTGTTTCCGGTTCTCTTCTTTATGGAAACAATATTATCTCCGGTGCTATTATTCCTACCTCTGCAGCCATTGGTCTGCATTTCTATCCCATCTGGGAAGCAGCTTCTGTTGATGAATGGTTATATAACGGCGGTCCCTATGAGCTAATCGTTCTACACTTCCTACTTGGTGTAGCTTGCTACATGGGTCGTGAGTGGGAGCTTAGCTTCCGTCTAGGTATGCGTCCTTGGATTGCTGTTGCATACTCAGCCCCTGTTGCAGCTGCTACTGCTGTTTTCTTGATCTACCCTATCGGTCAAGGAAGCTTTTCTGACGGTATGCCTCTAGGAATCTCTGGTACTTTCAATTTCATGATCGTGTTCCAGGCTGAACACAATATTCTTATGCATCCATTTCACATGTTAGGTGTAGCTGGCGTATTCGGCGGCTCTCTATTTAGTGCTATGCATGGTTCCTTGGTAACTTCGAGTTTGATCAGGGAAACCACCGAAAATGAGTCCGCTAATGCAGGTTACAAATTTGGTCAAGAAGAAGAAACTTACAATATTGTAGCTGCTCACGGTTATTTCGGCCGATTGATCTTCCAATATGCTAGTTTCAACAACTCCCGTTCTCTACATTTCTTTTTAGCTGCTTGGCCAGTAGTAGGTATCTGGTTTACTGCTCTAGGCATCAGCACTATGGCATTCAACTTAAATGGATTCAATTTCAACCAATCTGTTGTTGATAGTCAAGGTCGTGTAATTAACACTTGGGCCGATATCATTAATCGTGCTAACCTTGGTATGGAAGTTATGCACGAACGTAACGCTCACAACTTCCCTCTGGATCTAGCTGCTGTTGAAGCTAATTCTATAGATGGCTAA